TATAAACTTCATGTCATACTACACGGAGAGTGAAACTTACGAACAAGCGAGTATAGAGAGTTCTTATAGAACGAATAACGAAACGAGCGGAATAATATTCGCGAGTCGAGCTCTTTACCATACCAGGCTTTCTTTACGTTTTTCTTTCCTTAGTGCATCCTATGGACAGATGCCCTGGTCACAAGTCAAACTTGAAGCAATTCCTCTTCTCTCGACTTTCAGGTATTCCAATCCAAGCTCCTTAGTCTTGTACTGATCAGAGTACCACTTCTGATTGGCAAGCTTATCTTATCGAAGCAGGATAGAACTTCCCAGTCAGCTAGCTACTGCCATTGTTTTCAAGCGAGTGGAAGACCTTGAAGTCTAAGGGGATCTTCTTTCTCTCGTTCCCAGCTAAACTAAGATGACTTTTTCTTAGCTAACAGCAGAGATTTTGCTTGAATACCTCTAAGAATCTCCAAGCGAGTCCTTATTATATATAGCATCTTTCCTAACGAACCGAACTACCTTGAGACTTTTGTCTATTTCCCGTGGGAGTTTGCTTAACCCGTGAGATCCCCACCAGTCCTTCTTTTCTCATGAAAGTCTAAGTATAATTCGACCTTTTTCATCTTCACTCAATCGCTGTCCCAATTAGAGTATCCATCTACCTATGCCCTCGCTCTTCTTATGCTGTTATGCCTCTTGTCCTCTTGCTTTGTCACCTTCTGACTTTCCTGCTTGACTTTGTCGGCGGGTGGTAGCATGTCCTTTAGCGAGGCTAGGCACCTTCCTTAAAGGAGGAAGCATCCAATCTGATGCATCCTAGCCAGGGAAATCCCCGAATCGCGAGTCTGGGGTATATACTTTTTCTTTATCCCCCTGAGAATCCGACAAGAAAGAAGATCAAAGAAAGTACATATGGGCAAGATAAATCTTCCATTTCTAAGAGAATGTCATCAGTAGAAAAAGCAAAGGAGGATTGATGGCATGAACCGGTATGCTCCATCCGCTAATCCGCTCAGGAGGCGGGCAGATTCTTTTTGTGATTGGGCGGCTGAGATAAAAAAGCTTTTTAGTAATTCGAGATTTGAAAGGGCCTGTGAAAAAACCCCCACTGAACAGGACCGGTAGTCTCCATAGGGACTTGGCTCTACCATAAGGGAAAGTAGATAGACGGCTCTACGTCTTCAGGTTCGAAATCTCTCGTCTTTAAATCAGAAATAGGTCTTTCAGAAGATAGTGAATTACTGGCGTGAAGCAAGGGTGCATGGCAGGCTAGCTCTTTAGTTTATCCTGATCCTACGTGACTAGGTCAAAGATGAATAGTGAATACTCCGGCCATCTCCCGCATACTTAATATGCAACAGATAATCTTCACAATCTTCCTGTCCCCTAGTATTGGGTGATTCCCTTTACTATGTGACTTGGAGATTGACCTGGTTGGAACCCAGGCGCCCCCCCCGTCTCGACCTCGTGTCGGGCGATCAGGAGAGAGTGGATGCACCTTTTACTGACGAAGAATACTAAATAACGATTTGTTAAACCATTAACATGAAACCATTATTTAGCTCAGTCGAATCAGTGCCAGTTGCATCCTGGCGGTGTCTGTTTGAACAGACACGGAGGCTGATGGGCCTTTTGGTAAAGGTCTCATTAGTCTCCTCCTTATCTCTCACCAGGGAAGTTGGCCTAGCGGCCGTCTCCTTCATGCGTTTTTGTGGTACGGCTCCAGCGGAGATCGGGGTACTTGTTCACTGCACTTTACTTAAAGCAGTGTGGAGTTTGTCTCCAGCGCTATTACGCCGGTAGTGTTTCCGGTACCTCTCTTTCCACTCCCGTATCCTTGTCCAGGTCTGGTATCCCGCGTGTGATTCCTCCGGTCTTAAGACGTGTCTTAAGCCGTCGTGACTCACATGCTGATAGGTTGGTTCGACTTTACCGTACTTGGTTTGGTTTGGCAAAGTTAATTGCTGTGGCGCCTCGGGTGAGAAAGGCAACTTTCTCATCGATCGTCACTCCAAACCCAGATATTGGTTCAGTTATGGAGGTGTTGGGAGATATTAAAACCTCTTTCAGCACGCTCCAACCACTCTATCTTCCAGATCTTTCACGCATTCCTCTCATCAAGGGAATGTCGTGGGAGCCTACTTGGAAGTCAGTTCCCATCCAGGACTCACTCCTGCTTCGTCTCGGCTTTTCGGTCGATCCGAAGGTTGATGCAGCCAGGCAGCGCTATCTAAAGTGCCAAAATATCTTTGTGAATTTAAAGCACGAGATTGCTGCCTTTGTGTATAATATAAATAAGATACACAGCATCCCCGATGGGTTCTTCTCTCCTGGTATCCTTTGGTATCCGCGGGTACTATATCCGTTGGATAGAAAGTATACTTCGGAGAGCTCCATTGTTGACCTTGATTACTTTGAGCGCTGTGTTGGACCTCAGTTCAGCACTCTCGCTCCAGCTTATTTATCAAGGTTTTCCAATGGCTTCCGGTCGGTTGGCACAAGTGATTGAGGGTTCAGGGAAACGTCGGCTGTTCGCAATCTGCAACTATGTGAAGCAGCGTTTGCTACAGCCTGTTCACACCTGGGCAATGAAGGTCCTGTCTACCATTCCAATGGATGGGACTTTTGACCAAACGGCTCCTCTCTTGCACCTTCGCTCCAAAAGGAAGGACATTGTATATTCCTTCGATTTGAAGTCTGCAACTGATCGTTGGCCACTTTCCGTCATATATAAAGTTTTCTGTATGATATGGGGTGACGTATTTGCGTCAGCAGTGGTCAACTCCGCTTTGGGCCTCAATACTTTCTTAGTTGGAAAACCTCTTACTAAGAAATTCTCTGAGGTTGCTTTTGTGTGTGGCCAGCCTTTAGGTTTCTATGGCTCTTGGTCACTATTCGCTCTGTCGCACCACTATATTGTGTGGCTTGCGGCATGGAAGGTTGATCCGAACCGAAAGTCTCCATTTCAGGATTATGCTCTCCTCGGTGATGACATTGTTATCGCCGATGAGGCGGTTGCAGCTGCATACAGTTCTATATTGAGCGCTCTAAATGTCGCCATTTCCATTCCGAAATCAATTATATCTCGCAATGGAACTGTCGAATTCGCTAAGCGATATTGGTCAAAGTCAATGCAAGTTGACTTATCTCCAATATCTCTTAGGGCTCTATGGAATTGTCGGTCCCTTGTGGGCATCACCCGTTTGGCTTCACACTACAACATTGAATCAATGTCTGTATTGTTTCGCTTGGCGGGTGCTGGTTACAGGGTCCGTGCTCGTATGCTGTCCACTACAACAAAAAGGTGGGCTCGTTTGCGAGTTATTGCAGGTAAACCGTTCCGGTCCCAAGATTATCCTTTGGAGTGGTGGCTTGGTAGGGGAAACCCTCTCAATCCCTATCTCCGAAGTAAGACGATCTTGTTTCTCCGTAGGGAACTTCGCCCTAGGGAGATTCGGCTCGTCCCCGATGAGCTGGTGTTTGATGGTGAGCGTGAAATTCTTGAGCGCACGGTTATCCGTGGTTGGATTTCCCAATGGCTCAAATGGGTTTCATGGTACCATACGGTAGCTTTATCTCCTGATGTGTCTATTGATCAGCTTCTGTATGATGCTCCTATTTGTGCATCTTCTTGGAAGAGATCCAATTTTGACCCAAATGTGTTTAAATTTGGTCTTGTATGGAAGTTGTATGATATGGGAGCTGGGTGGTCGTTATCAACCACACCCCCATGGGTGTTGGATCCAAACACCGTCATACAGTTTCCTCAATGGATACTTGGAGGCTTTTCTGGCGCCGACTTCTTGATGGCTCCAGTTGACTTACCATCAACTGGTGACAGACAAGGGGCATCAGAATTTAGGTGCACCTGAGAAGAATTTTTGGATTGAGATGTTGAAGTTGCGCATGAAGTAGTCTCTATCTCCCGGTCGGAGACAAGGGATGGATGTCGCTAGGATAGGTCAACTCTATCATTGGTTTCATTATCCCTATAACGATCACTATAAAAAGATATGTGCTACTACTATCCCGATGCAGCGAAGCTAGGTGGTGCTATTATGGCGGGGGAAGGGTCTACTTCTGCTCCATCGGAATGCTTTTGGTGGCAGGTCTTTCTATTACCGATATGGACCTCACTAACGGGTCTCATTCTGTACCTAGGTATAGATCTAAATCACTAAGGTCAGTATATGAATCTGCTGCGTCTTTTATCTCTGGTGTTGGATCACCTACTAACTACTGCGCTGCGACAAGGACTGGAACTGCCTCCGCGTTTGGACCTGGAACCGTACGAAGGGGGGTATAGGTCTCGATCACGTGGTTGGGGTGCATTGGGGTATCGATCTGGAGCTACTGCATATGCGACTGGGTCACCCGGGTATAGAAGCTATGTATGGATCACTGGCTAAGGCTGGCTTAGGTGGGCTTGACTTAGACGGCTTAATAGATGGCTTAATCTGCATAATCCACTGAATCCACTTAAGCTTAGTGAACTAAGTCAACTGCCTATAGCCCTGTTCCTTTCCCCGCCCGGGTATGGATCTTTAACCTTTCAAATTCCAAAATTTATGGCATTAAATAAGCTCTGTACGGTGAGTAAGCCATATAATAATTGGATAATGAAAGAGATCTGTAAATGTTAAAGTATACTGCTGGATCTTGGTATGGGTCTACTAGTCATAGGTTGATATGCTGTTAGCTCTATCGGAGATAGGTATGGAAGCCACTATTAGTATAGATATATCCAGGCTTCTAGATAAGGAACTTAACCTCACGCCATAAACTGAATCCCTATCATGAGCGCGAGCATAATCCACTGGATCTACTGGGTCTATTGTACAGGGAAAGCCATCACTTGTCTCTAGCTCTTGATATGGAAGGTATGCTACTACCACTTCTACCGCTTCTGGATCAACAACTGACTCAACCCTATCTACTAGTTCAGTACCAGTCCTTTCTTTATTGTAAAAAAAAAGGCTATGCCGGTACTGATGCTACCACTGGTGCTTTGCCTCCTCCACTAGAGGAGGTACCCCGGATAAGCTACTGAAGCCGCTACTCGTGCTAGTTAATCCATAATGAAAGCACGAGTGCTAAAGAATCTGCCGCTAGCTCAACTAATGATGCTATAGGTTACAGATTTAGTACGATATGCCGCTATCCCTATCTAGTCTAGTAAGGGCTTTGAAGCCAGCTTCGAAAACGGGTTCCAAACCTGAGCAGAGTCTATTCTAACAAAGATGGGATCAAGTAAGGACGCAACTACAACTGATTCACAAAAGCCAGGATGATTTCCAGCTCCATTCCCTCCTTCACTTCAGCTTCAGGTCGACAAAGGAGGATTTCATTGCTTGATCATTACAGATCATTCGCTACCTGCTCTTTTCTCTGGTTTAACCAAATATAGTTGGTTTCCCAGTCAAAATCTGAGCTCACTAGGTGCTTTCGGGCTTTGATCTCCCTTCTGATCTTTTTTTTCCCAGTTTTGTAAATAAAAGTGTGCTTTTTCCATCTCTTGCTTAGCTTGGGTCTGCGCTTAATGGCTGGCTCTCCTCAGTACCAAATGCTTTTGGTGGATAGTCTTTGCGAGCCCTTCCTGTTTCTACATCCTTTTGGATGATAAGGCATGCCTATCCATTTTTTTCCAGCCTTTGTTCCACTATCAACCACCGGAATGGTTATTTTGCTTGCCCCGCTTTCCTCTCCCGCGGCAAGAGCTCGTTCGCCAAGTCCGAACTCCCACTTTATCGTCGATGACGGCTCTCTTCGATGCTAGCAACCGCGTTTGACCTTTTTCCGCGCTTCTTTCAATTTCTTTACATTCTAGCTGAAGGAGAGACTTTACCTTTACTTAGAGAGGGGCAGCGGTACCACGCTCTTCCGTGCTCGTAGGTTGACTTCCCTATGCATCCCGACTAAGGTCTCACAAACGTGCACTTCCCTTATGCATCCAGCCGCTTTACTAATGTGAATAGGTTATACATAAGGGTGGGTTGGTTATATACTCTTATGCGCGTTCCTTCTTCAAACCTTTTGGTATGTATTGCCCCCTAAAGATCAGATCCACCAGACGAGAAAGTCAATGTAGCACTGCTGCTGAGTCGTCGGACTTATCCACCAAGGGATTCGTGGAATTTCTGTGGATTGCGTTGGGGGAAATCTACCAAAGCTAGGCAGATAGATAGACTCCTTTCCCGCTGCTAAGGGAGAGTAAGAAAAAAAAGAAAAATTCTTGTTTTTTAATCAGCGCCCCCTTTTGGGTATGCAGGTACTACGAGTCCTCTCACTACCAACCAGCGGACATCATCTGGCTGGGTCTTGCCGGTATCAACAACAAAAAAAAAACAACAAAATAGAAACAGCAACTAACTATGGCTCTTGGCCCAGACAACGTCCTAGGCGTCGGGGAGATCGGAGCAACAAGGAACGCCTAGACGACGTTTTTATTCCTGGGCTGCAGTAAGTAGATCGAGAGGTCGTTCCGCCCCTTGTCCCCGAATATGGGTAATATGTTCTAACAAATTCTTGCTCCAATCTGACCTAGCTGGCGAGCGATCCCAGTTCGCGGCAGAGAACAAGACAGCAAGCGAGCGTACCTTTGTTCGCTTCTTCTCCACCAAGCACGGAAGTTTAAGGATAACTGTAGGTCGGTGGCTACCTAAGGAAACTCCGATTCGATCCGCCCCCCAGCTGGGAGGCATCTACCTCATCCCGATCACAAGGAGAGGTTCACCATGATGGGGGTACTTTTTTTTTCCCTTCCGGAAAGAATGAAATGCATAGGGGACCATCCTTTTGTTGCGGCATGCTCCTCAGATTTATGGATTCGCAGGGGGCCTCAGGCCCTACTTAGTTGACTGACAATGACAAAGGCTTGCGAAACTAAGTAGGGCCTTTTCCTTTTTGAAGAACCCATTCTCATTATCTTTCATACATAAGTCAAGTAGGCGCTCCCTAACCGGTCGCCTTAGTAGCGTTGACAAAGAAGAACAGCCGGTTAAAAGACAGCGAATCCTTTTATTTATATTATTCTTTATATATATATAAAGATATCAATTTTATATAGGCCAGCTTGACAAGCTACCCTTCCTCTTGATCTGAGGTACGAAGAGAAAGATCTCTTTTTTATGACTTCCACTTATCGATCCCGGCCCGGAAAAGTGACCGACCAGGGCCCTATTTTTGAATGAAAGAAAGGGTTTATGAGCCCTAGCCCTGTAAGCCCACACCTGTGTAGAGTAGATCGTTCAACACCTGCGGCACAAACAAAGTTTTGACCTATTGGTCCTAGTATCATAGGCGACCGAACGGCCGCCCCCTAATTACTAGACCAACCTGCTGTAATAATTCCATAAACACCTAACGAAGATATGGCAAACAAATAAAGTAGCCCTATGTTCGAATCTGACAATACCATACCATAATCAAAAGGTACAACGGCCCGAGCGACCAGACTTAACATAAATGTAGCCACTGGAGCCATTCTAAAAAGGGAGAAATTAGCACTACTTGGTGAAATAGGTTCTTTTAGAATCAATTTCAAACCATCTGCTAGAGGTTGTAACAATCCGAACGATCCCACTACATCAGGACCCTTTCGACGTTGCACAAAAGCCATTACTTTACGTTCAGCTAGCACTAAAAAGGCTACTCCTAGTAGAAGTGGTAGAATTATTCCAAGTATTTCAGCTGGAACAGCTATGTACGTTTTCGATTTTCTATTCACTCATGATCTGGCCTGGTCGACCCAATCATGATATTGAAGGATTGGACCTTTTCTCGCAAAAATTTTGTACCCTGAATCGAATCCAATGCATGATTTGAGATCTTGTACCGGGTACACTTAACACCAACAGAATCTCGAAGAATTCCGGTTGGAAAAAAGAAAGAAATTGGATTGTCTCATTCAGCACGGTGCAGCCTACACTTTGATGAGCACAGCGCAGTTCACGTTACAGCTACTTTCTTGTCTGCAACTAGACTACGAGATTTTCATTTAGCTTAAGGGGAATAAGAACTCATAAATTCCCCCCGGAGAAAGAAAGCAAGAGATGAGAGGAGCGAAGCAAATAGACACCTTCTTCACGGCTAATCTAGTGCTAATTTCGAAGGCGGACATTGATGGCTGTGTACGAAAGATGACGAATCGAGGGTCCGGAGGAGAATTGGCCATTCAATCTTGTAAACTAATCGAGACCGAAATTGGAAAAAGAGATACAAACGGAGAGGAATAACCAATCGATGAAAGAACATGAAACCATTCTGTTTCAATAGAGGTACGAGAAACGGTTGGGGGCAATGAAGTAGGTGAAGTGGTTGGATTTTGCGAGCTGTTCCAACCACTGCTGGATGTGATTCCAAGAGCCAAACGAGAATGAATACCACACAGAAGAGTCAAGACCAGGCTCCCTAATGGAATGTTTAACCGATCCATTCCGGATCGACCGAATTGGTACGGAAGTTGTAACATGGGAAAACCACAGAAAACACAACTTATTTGAATAACCCGGTGACCTACCAATTGTAGAAGTAGGATCTTTGGCAAGCAATAAGCACTTAAATAATACAATTCGAGTGTACCATCTTCTTTCTCATTTCGAGGAAAAGGTGCGGGAGGAAAAGGAAACAACGGAGGGATCCGAATCGGACCTAAATGGGAATGACATGAAAAGTCTTTCTCAAAACCGAGTATTAAGGGCGTTACGACGATATACGAGAGGAATGGAGAAAAACTCGTGATTGGTGTGGAGGGGAAGATCTGTTTATGATATAGTTCAAGAAAGAGTCGTCTCATTTCCCGTTCTTTCTAATTCATTCACTTCAAGGCTGGTTCTGAACGCCGCGTAACTTCATCTTCAACCAACCTCCACCGCCTCACTAACTTTATCAGACCTTTCGGTGCGGCCACTAATCAATTGCTTATACACTAAACAGCTTCTTATATACAAAAACAAAAAGACTGACTTTCATTCAATTAGGCCAGGGAACAACTAAGAAAGATAGATGTGCCTAAAGCGGCATGCAAGCAAACTGTGCACGCTAAGAGAAAAGGAGAGCTATTAGGGGAGGGGGAGACCCACAGAACGCCTGAACTCTTCATCCGTAAAGTGGCGATAAAACTCGCCGTAAAAGCTTGATTGCCTATTGTGAGCGTGCAGGTCTTGAATGAATGAGTTTAGACTTCCCTCCATTATATTCCGCTGAAAAGGAAACTCTAAGTGGCTTACGGGCTCCACTTTGCTTTGAATATAAAAGTAAGCTTCCTCTCGGATGTCTGTATAGGGTGAAAGTTCAATAATCCGCTCAATCTTTAGTTCGTTAATCATGAGCTCCTGCAGGCGGTCCTGCAACAAGGCTTTCTTCTCAAGAAGCTGTACTTCTTGAGATTCCTTCTCAAATATTTCTAGATAATGATCGACATCGAGTGCCTGATCAAAATGCTGCCGAACGAGATTCTCGTACTCACGCGGACGATTCTGCGGTGGTATATTGTATAACTGCTGGTTCTCGAGAATGATAATCCGATCATAGATAGATGCCTCGCTCTCGGCCGCAATCACATTTCGATAAGTGTTTAGGGATGCCGAACTTGATTCAGACTCTAAGGTCGGCAGACTGTCAGCACCGTTGTTGAAATGACAAAAAAATTCAAAGTCCAGAGGCTGAGAGCCAATAGTAGCTACTAAGAAGTCCAATTGGACTATGCGAAACAACAAAAGGATGAAATCCGTATAAAGCCAATAAAACAAAATCAAAAATAAAAAACCTCTTAGTGTATCAAAACAGAGATCCATAAGTCTGTCGGTCATATTCTCTTCATTGAGTCCTCTAAGTCGAACAGCGCGAAAAATAATAACAGTCACGAGTGGAATGTATGCTAATATGATCAAAGTGATAATGTGGGATGCTATCTCGACCAAGAAGTTCAAAAGAGCGTCGGACATCCTATCCTTTTTTGATGAAATGTAAATGAGAAATTCAAAGGTTATAACGTTCTGATTCCGAACGACTTTCCGAAACGCGGAGATCTTCCGTTCTACGCATCTCATTCTACGGAATTTTGGACCATTTTTGACTCTGAGCTGAGCTCTCCATGACTCTTCCACTTAAGTGGCTTATACCTTTGTAAGGTAGGCTCAGGAAAAGACAGCACCAAATGCAACTTGCAATGCAATGCAAAAGCCCTGCCCTGTTCTTCGCCGATGCGTATCAATGGGGTTTCCAATCCTGATCCAGCCACTCCGTCGTACATGAGAGGGTCTGCCTCGGCTTCTTGTTTGCCTACCCCTGCTCAGTTTAAGCTAGTAGTAATATGCTCTAGTTCAGAGGTGGATGCTCTAGCGAATAAGATCTCTTTGTATACTAAGGCTTCTCAACCGCGAGAAAAGACATGCATAGTTGGGACAATATCCTCATCTCGATGGCTGTGGACGTAGTAGGGTAAGCCTTATTTAGTATCAAATATATAGAGCAGATCCTACTCTACTAGATGGAAAAGGAGTAGCCCACGGAACACTGAACCCAATCTATATGCGGGCTGTGAACAACAAAGTAATATATGTCTAAAGGGTGTCTGATAGGTGGGGAAGATTATTCCCTAAGGCTTAGCCTTATCTCTCTAAGGTATTTGTTTGGTATTGGATCCGCTCGATAGGATTTTCCCTCTCATTGGCTTAACTTGCTGGCACTGCAACTACATCGGCTTAGCTTAAGACTCCCATTAGATTAGGATTGGCCTAGACCCTGTTGCCTTCTTTTGACTGCTCGTATGGAAAAAAAAACTTATCTGCCCTCGAAAAAGGCATATTGGCCCTATTTAATGATGTTTACAAGAGGAAAAGATACTAGGAACCCATTTGAGACTATGAATAGCATGAAAGCCACTTTAGGGACTTAGAATTATACTGCTGCCCGGAGGACCTCAACTATTTGAACAACGACTTATACTTCTAATGGATCTAGCGAGACAAATAAAGATACAGGATCTTAGTCCATATACGTTTCTGAAGCAGAGCAGAGATAGGAAAAGTACATCTTCTCCATTTTCCTTGCCCACCTACTCTCATCTAACTAGATTTACTCAGATAAATTAACAGGATTTCCTCAAAATAAAGTATATGGGAATATACCCTGTGAAGAGATAAGGAATAAAATAAGGGCAGAACTAAGCATAGAAGGCCTTATAAAAGTGGCAAGGCTTAGCAATGTAAGCTAATTCCTACTCGATAAAAGTAGCTACTATTACAATAGGAGCTTCCGGCTAGGACAATGCAAGAGACTTAAAAAAGAGTCAAACTTTCAAGTCATCTAGGCACCTCCTTAGGCCTGCAACACAACAGGAGGGGCTATACCTTATTATTTATTCAATTGAATCGACTTCAACTTAAGGTTTTTGATTAGGAGAGACTACGCTACGGTCTTAGTCGATACTGCTAGCCCGGGAGATTAGAATAGAGGGCCAAAGGAAAGCGACTCCATAACCGGCTGGTTTAGGGGTATGGATCAAAATCCTCCTAAGGAAAGAAAGCCCCCCCAATAAAAATGTAATTATTAGCCTGTCCAGGAAAGATTATCCTCATGCGTACCTTGAACAAAAATCCTTCCTATATCCTATAATCTGAGTTGATAGTATAAGGCAGTCTCCTCTAGGTAGGTCAATCCTTGACTTCTTTTAATGGGAACCGGGCAGAGATCGAAGCTGCTCTTTCTCTGTTCAGCTATCCCTAACACACTACACCAACCGAACCATCTCACACCGAACTGTATAACCTAGATCTGAGCTACCTGGATCAGTCCAGTCAGCCGGTAGTGGATTCAGAGTACCATTGATCAGTCATTCCAACCATGGATTGAACTGAACGTACTTAGCTTGAGAAAGACCTTCTTTGTCGCCTACCTAAGAAAAGCTATTCTTTTTCTCACATCTCGATTTCTCTTAGCTATAACAGTGTTATAGAAGTCCTAACCTAACACCTATAGTAAGAATAGTGCTAAGCGAATGCCTGCATTGATTGAATGAAGCAGGAATAGTTCCAATGGCACTTATCCGGATTCCTATTGCTTTGTCTCCAACTGGGATTAGTGAGACCCGGAAGGAAAAGGCAAGCAATCAGTGAATCGGACTCTCTGCTTTAGATATGAGAGACGAAGGCGGCTTCGTCTTTCGCCTTTGCTTTGTTGGTAATGGCCTTGGCGAATGACTTGCCACGCTTTCTGGGCTTGACTCTTGTGGGAAGTGCTCAGCCGCCTCCAACTCTTTCTGTGGGTCAGACAACTTCCTTAGGTCAGCAGACATCATACTTTTCTCTACTGCTCCCGCAAACGGTGATGTCTCGATTCCCATTGGTCGGTCTGCTATCCGGAACAAACCTTTGTCCAAGATCCTCTCGGATTCCTGAAATTAACACAATTATTTGTAGAGTGAGTCGTCCATTTATCGTGCCATTTACAATAAGGTTTTCCTTTTCTTTCTTCTAATTTAGGTATCTTTATCTTATGTCCAGGCAGACAGGTCAAAAGCTGTTGATAACCTTGAGGCTGCTTCAGAGCTTCAGATGCCAACCAGTCGGCCGCGATCTTACCTTCTCTATGAGTATGCTTACAAAAGCACTGCCAATCCCTTTTCACAAGATTCCTGCAAGCTTGGATCAGTGGTGCTTGAGGGTGATTAGAGGAAAGAAAATGAATCACAGCATGCAAACAACAGAATCAGTTTCAAGAATGACCTGCTTGTAACCCCAATCCCACGCCAACATAAGGCCACGGTAGATGGCCCAGAATTCAGCCACATTCTTGGTTGTACAATCCAAATTATCAAAGAAAGCAGACACCCATCCGTAGACCCTTTCGATATGGATAGGCCCTATTGGAATGAAAGGAAGGTCAGCTGTTTCACCTCCATCCGTCAATCCCCTTTGTTCTTCCTTTGTTGCTGCTTTCAGACATAGGAAGAATTATAGGAATGAATGAGGTACTGCTGACCAGGTGAGATCTATATTCCTAATTGCACCAGCAAAGCTGGCGTAACGTAAGCGGATTGGCATTATCAGATCCAGATGCGCTCAGAGCGTTAGCCTAGGCGAGCCTTACCAGAGCTCTTGTACATTTGTCAGTTTACCTATGAGAGAGCCGGTCTAAAAGAAAGGCCTATTTGAGAGACTTGTTGTAACTGGACCTTAGTACCTCTCAATGAGAGAACTGGCATCTTCTTACTAACTAAACAAAGGAAGGCATATAGACTCACTCCCTTACTGGAATTAGGAATCTCAACTCGATCTTAGCGGATCTAACTTCCCCTCCTTCTGCTCTTAAGCACTTTCTAGTGACCAAGACTCTTCTGATCATCATTGCTTTTTTTGTCCTTCATGAAAGAAAGTCATGATGGGAGAGGCAGGCTAAGTCAACCTTCCCCCCTAAGAGATAATGTTATGCATCCTAATTAGAAGCGCCAGTAGTAGTCTAAATAATGTCCCTTTCAAAGTACAAGACAACAAGCCCAGCTAAAAAGGAAAGTGGTAAGATCTTTTTTCTTGATATTACGATATCTTCTTCAAAAGGCCGTCAAATGGCAGGTTGTCCAAAGACGATTGGGGAACTACGAGTGAGAACGGTAATAGGCGCACTCAGGCAAGCGTTTAAGCTTGGTATTTTGAGGTCGGGTCTTCCTCGAGTGCAATAAAGGTCAAAGGATTTATTCTACATAGGGGATTCTGCTTTGTCGCCTAGTAAGAAAGAGAGAGGACGGAATTTTAACCTCTCCCCCAGGACAGGAATTTGAGTTGAAGATGGGGTAGAGTTTGCCCAATCTGTATTTGGGATTTCGTTCTCGAAGGAGTTATGGCGCATTAGGTAGAACGCCCTTCATTCTCTTTTGATGTGACCAGTGTTAAATCCGCCAAATGGATAAGGTCACCGGATTGAATTAGTTTTTTAAGGAAAGACTTACTACCTTTTTTTCCATAGCCAAGATATGGTTGGGAATAGGCCAAGGTAGTTCTATCTCTTCGATGGGGTTTCCTTATAAGTTAGATTTGGTGGTTGACGAATTATCTCCATATAAAATCAAGCCTTCTGCTACTCGAATTGCTGAGGCCAGGTCCTGCAGATTTAGTTTTCCGTGCCCACTCCTGGTTGTTTTATCAAACCAGACACTTCATACCTAAAATCTTCTCTCTACAGAAAGCATTCAACCAAGACCAGGTGAAAGTTTTCAATTCAACCTTCTCAACCTGAAAAGAGCTAAGCCCGTCTTCCTGCCTCTTCTCTTATCCTTCTAGGCAGGGGAAAATCTCTTGACCCAGACTCTTTCACTCCAGGCCTTGCTTTGTTTACCTGTCTTATCGTATCGAATACGAATAAGGTTTCCCAGCCTAGCCTATCTTGGTGTCTGCTACCGAACCGAAAGAGAGAATCGGTCTAAGGGCAGCTCAAAATCAGCCCAACCTCTTCTTCCATGAAGCCTCTTTTCCGACGCTTTTCATCTTGTTGCATGTGCCTTATGGTATCCAGATCCAGTCCTCTCTGCTTCCTATGATTGAAGTGAAGATCCGCACTGTCTGCTTTCCTTACTCTAACAAGTAAGCTTCACCCCGAAATCAAACTCAATAGCGTCAAAGCCGTTGCTTGTTTGGTCGAGTAGCTTTCGCTCCTCGCTCGCGGAGCGACATACCAGAAAGAGAGAGGAGAAAGATTCATCTTATCTATTCTATGCCTTTTCCTATTCGTTTCAGTTTGGTGGAGTCAAGCTGGGTTCTCACAGGGCTGTCTGATAGTTAGGACGGGCATGAGGTCGTCTCCTCTAGTCGCAGGTCTGCTTGCTCGTATTGGTTCCATTTAGGCCTTCATCTTGGTAGCGTGATGTTACCGGTTATATAAGAGTGTTCCATGCTTTCTGTTTTCGCGCTCTGAATCTGGCTTATTTTCCAGCCCTGACTTGGTGATTGCTATGATTGATATAGAAGATGGTCTTCTGTGGAAAGTTTTTCTCATTGGGAAAGGCCGCCTTGGAGAAGTGGCTTTTTTTTTGTGAAAACCTCGAATGCGGACATGTGCTTGGTAAGGCGCCTACTCCCCTACTAATCAAAGGCTTCTACCTCGAGCATTTGACAAAATCAACGATTGAAAAAGTAAGAACGCTTACTTGTGGCAATCATGTCAACTTGGGATCGGGAGCGTGGACCGGTTGGCCAGTGCTGCCAATCGGCCTGGACAACAGGGCAAGGCGTGAACGGTCTTGGCCCCTTCTCTAGATGCATACCTGGATCTCAAGCAAAGAGTGATGAGCGAGAATAGTGTCTTGAAATCTTGTTCCATGTTAGCGGAATAGGGCTAATTGCTTTGCTCGCTTCAGGGCGAGAGTCGATCGACGGGGCTCGCCTCTATCCCTCGCCTTTCTCCCTTGCTTGCCGGCTTCGCTCGCTATTGCTTGGAGAAGTATATATCTATATTAAACTATGACACTCGCTTTCCATAGAGAAAGACAGTAGCCTAGAATCGAATCTGTCACGGGTAAGACAGATAGAGACTGGCTTGCCTTACATAGAACTACAGCGGATCCCCTAGGGAAATAAGTAGGCTGTAAGAGACACGAGGTCCATTTTTTTACACATTTTGAGTGGTCCAGATCGCTCGGGTGAGGTGTCCCCAGTGTGAAGGAGATAGTTGGCTGAGGCAGGGCAGACCGGCTTGGAAGCTGGTCCGGTGATCGGTCCACTCCCTCAACAGTGAATGAATCCCTCAAAGAGTCAGTGCTGAACAGATGAAGGAAGATGATCAATCTTCTTTTAACCATTAAGATTGCCTCTTTTCTTTCTTGAAACTTAATTCAAATAAGACTTCCCACACTTCACACCAACCCAATCTCAATGAAGACAGGGAGACGCAACTAAACCTTTGAACTCGGGTAGCCTTTAAGCATAGCTTTCATCAGAACTAGGCAACTTTCTTTTCTTCTCTTATGATATTTCTAGTTAAGATCATCTTTCATACCTAAAGCCTCTCTCTTATATACGTACGGACCAAATAAGCAACTGCTTAATACAGAATTTCAAGAAAATACAATCCCTGTTAAACCGGAACTCCACTTAGGATTGTTCCTCTTCTTCTCTCTCTCTCCTCTCTTTCTATCTCCTTCGGGTAAAGTCTCTTTAAAGTAGAAGAGAGGTTCAAAGATAGGGGAGGCGCACCGACCAGAAGTGAGGAGCCAGAAAGCATAGATTAGATTTCCAGGTCTATCTATTATACGTTATTTCACCGATGCGAGGATCGGAGTAGTCCCATTCGATTGATCGATTCAGAGTTCCGAACCGAAGCCCATACTATGATAATGAGTTCGAACCTGATCTCATGGGTTAGCCAGTCCCATCCCAAGTCAAATCAAAAGGCACGGACGGAGCGAGACCTATTCAGATGAGGTCTCGCAGGATCTCATCGCTCAAGTCCTCCGACAGCCCTGTGTAAGCTGCGAGCAGAGCAAGCGGTTCATACTATTACTTGGAAGCCCGGTGTAACAAAGACAAATCAAGAGGATAATCATTAAATTACTCTCCGACTAGAGAATCAACGCAAAGAGGATCGAAGCCTATTTCCCCAGTTGACTTAGATGACATCAAGTCCGCCAACTAGCCCCATTCTATTCTATTAGGGAAATGGGTTCAGCTGCTTGCCCTTCGCTCTGTTCCTATCACTCAAAAAAGAGACATCTTTAACTGACATGGATATCTTTCGGTCTAAATTCCCGTATTTCCATCTGAACTGCTTGGTCGGAAATTCAATATCTTTTGACATGTAACTGAGCGATCTTCCTCGTATGGCAATGCCAAAGCAAAAGAGTGGAGCAGCGTCTCGCGGAAATGAATTGACCAGATCGATGGAATTGCATGCACGATGCTGACTCCTTGTCCACTACTTCTGATGAACGAAAGCGATCGGACAAAGGCCTATGGATCACTGGCTGGCTTAGCTTCTTTTCTTTTTTAGGACATTAAAGCTTCCAGTCTAATGACTGGACACGACCAACTCCGACTCTATAAGCCCTCGTCTTTACAGGAATTGTCGCTGCTGAGCGTAGATGACTTCCCGCAGAGTGGGCCACTTCTATTTATCAATAAAAATCAATAGAAAGAAGATCCAACTTTCCCATCAATACTTATACCATAAAAGCGAAAAAGAACCTCTCATCTTGGGATGAGACCCTGGAAGCTTTGGCCCGGCATACTACTATCATATCAGGGGTGAAAGGTGATCATTTGTTGTTCTTAGCAGCTATGGCTATTCATTTGAGTATTCAGGTAATGAATAGTCAATGAGCGAAGGGCGCAGTTACCACAGCTATGAGTTCAAGCGGCTACCCTATAGTAGCAGTTAATTGAGGCTCGACAGACCTGGGCTAAGGAGATTATCTGGGGAAAGCCCTTTTTTTGGTGAGGTCAGGCACCCCCCACTTTCTGCTAGAGCAAAAATGAAAGAAATCTTGTATTGTATGTAATCCGCCCTCAAAGAGAGCTCAGCTCAAGAGGACTACATTCAACAGAAGAACGAATGAAAAAGGAATTCCTACAGGGAAAGGCAAATTGAAGGCTTTGGGACAACATATTAGAATATAAAAACAAAGAAAGACAGAGATAGGGTGCATGCTCCAGCCCTGGTGGAGCACTAACAAGGGGCAATCAAGAATTCTAGTTATCACTTCCAAGCAATATCGCATAAACAAAGACGATATCATCAGAAAAAGATAGAAAAAAGAGATCTCTTCCATTGGCACGTTTAGTTACTTTGTCAATGGTTCGATTAGATGCTCTTCTTCTTCATAGATGATCTCAGCTCCCAAGCCCTCCCTAAGCTCTTCTACCACCAGACTGTCCAAGGCGTGCTGCACTCTTGCTCTCTGTATGGCAGCAGGAGCCACTGCCAACTCTTCTCTCGTGAGGTTATTCATCCAAAATGGAAATAAGCGGTAGACCGATCGGCCTGTTGCAAGGCACGATGGCATGAGGTTTCAGCAGCTCTTCGGCTCTCTTCTTGAAAACAGACTCACCAACCTCGAGACTCCTGGGGCTCCCAAACCTCTTAGTTCCTCGGAACCTGATAGGTCTACAATTTGGGTCGTAGTACCTGGCGTCCACAGCATCTGACACCGTCTGAAAGGGCTTGTCATCTGCCCATACTATCTCTACGTCATCTTCTTTCCATAGCAATAGAAATGGATGTAAGGTGGACGGCACACACAGGTTTGCATGTATCCAGTCCCTCCCTAGCAGTGCCTGATAATGAGCTGAGGTGTTGACAACGAAGAATGCGGACAAAGAAGTCTTGGTCCCTACTGTTATCTCCAGTGGCAAGACTCCAACAACTCTAGTGGCTTATCCCGTAAAGGCCACCACCGAGATCTCAGTTGAAATTAGGTCGTCCAGAGATTTTCCCAAGCTCCATATCATTTTCAATGGTAGGGTAGCACGTTAACTGCAGATCCATTGTCTATCAAAATCCTTGACACCGGGCTTCCCATTCCAATGAGCTTTCATGTACAAGGGCTTGATGTCTTGAGTCATCTGAAGTGATGGCTTGTCCAGCACCACCTTCTTGGGCTCCCCAGGCTTCGCTTGGATAGTAAGCTGGCAAGTCACTTCGGGTTCTTCAGCAACTTCTTCCATCAAGACTTCTGGGGTCCGTTGGGCGAGCCTATCCCTTAGTCTTTCCGCGATATATCTTTCAGGATCTAATAAGCAGAAATTGCTGTCTCCTTTGAAAGCGGGGTTGCCTAAGAATGCGCCTTTTCCTACTACTACTAGTAGAATGCCGGTTTTCGTCACTTTATTTGAGTTGATGAGGTGATCTGATCTCGCCTCTAGGCAGGTCGAAGAGAAGGTTGTTATCACAGTCCTACCGCCAAATACAACAATTAGACTGCTCTGTTAGGAAGTGCTTTCTCCCAGACATTCCCGGGTCTAAGTTCGCTAGACCAAGCTGTAAATAAGACGTATGTTGCGGTAGGCAGTTATAGACGCGTGGGGCCTTTTCCAATCTTCCTCGCCTACCGTTCTTGGTTACGAAACCGCGCTCCCGGGTCGCTCAATTCGCCTTATTCCTTTGTTTGAATGCTTAAGCCTAGAAAGATCTTGCTGGTTGATTTATCCACTCATCCTAACCCCACCGTAGGCCGGAGAGGCCAGCCCTAGCTCCAACATCGAGGCGAGGTCTAGAAAGATATTTCTAAAAAAGAAAAACGTTGTTTTCAGGTCTTTACGAGTACTCTACGGGCGTCGAAGAAAAGCGCTTGTTATTTGCTCTTCAAAGGGAAAGGAAGAACTACTCGCCGAAGGCTCACTCCTAGCTACCCTATGCCATCCACTTAAGAGAAGAAAGACGCCAGGCTACCATCTTAAGGCCAAAATGCCATATTCTAGAGCTCCGATGCCTTTGGTTAGAACATAGCGGAGATCTTGTAATACTGTGTGGCTAGGTAGCTAGTTTATTGCAGTCTTAGAGAAAGGAATTGATAGTCATATTCATGATATCCCAATAGTAAAGACTAGTTACATGGGTCGTGAGTGGGAACTGACTTTCTGTCTGGGTATGCGATCTTGGATTGCTGTTGCATATTCAGCTCCTCTTGCAGCTGCTATTGCTCTTTTCTTCTTACTACAGCTCAAAGGGCGGTTTTCCTTCTGACTTACAAATCCCGGAGTCTGTCATATTTACATCTCTCCTTGAACTCTTCAACCTTCTCTTGATTTAGGAGTGAATACCCATAAATCTCCGCATCTACGAATAGAAAAGATATCTTTTTCCTGCCTGTATTGCTTGTCCTGATTCTCCTAGTTCGGATGGAAACCCTGAAAATGATTCAATTTTGGATTAGATAAGCATGTGATTCGCATCTTGGTCTTCCCGCCCAGCACGTATTTCTAAAGTGGTCGATGTAGGTTATGGGATAGCGCTTGTAGGACAATTTCCGTATCGCCTTTTGCCTTCGAATTTGATGAATCGCTTTTAGCCAGTCTTTCAGGTGTGTTCCCATCCCCCGCACCTCTTAGTGAGGTGTAATGGCTTTGATTTTTCTTTACCTCTAGTCTAAAGCGGTAAGCATTACAAGGCCAAGGTAAGGTAGGCGGCGCGCTTATCCTATTCCGTCTCGATCCTTTCGGGCTCAAGACGGTGGCCTCTTTCACTTCAAAGTGCCATTGTAACGTCTTTCTTCGGCAGACCGGTAGGAGAGTGTGTGAACACAATCCTCTCGAACGCCTTATTTGACGTTCCCTTTCTCGATCCTGAAGTGTGCTGCGAAGCTTCATTTGAACTGAAGTCGAAATCGTCCTGGTGAAGTCTAATCTGATGTCGCAACCAGTGCTTAAAACACCCGATCTTCTTCTTCGTTCGAGCCCAAAGCCGAATGCCTTCAAGCAAGGGAAGATTCACTAATTCAATTCTATAGCTCCAGGCCAAAAGGTAAGCAAGGTAAGAAAGTAACTAGTTAGCTCTCACAGTACGCAAGGTGAATGAAAGCCTTCCCTTCTTAATAAACAGTTCACACAACCGAATCTGCTGAGGTCGCTTGGTAGGAGGAGTGGCTAATACCGCCATGAGCCTACCCATACGAAAGAATTTAATCAGTAACCGCCATGGAGAGCTAACTGGCAAGAAGCAAGAAGATTCCCAGCTAATCCGTGAGTCGTGGTCAAAGAGAGCGCGGAGTAGCCAATAGGAAAACCTTATTAACCCTTAACTTAATTCGTTAGCTAATTCATTCATCCTAGCCTTGCTTCTATTATGATAGATATAGTGACTTTGAAAGAGCGGCTTCGTGAATCAATTACTGCGAATTATCTCATTCAATTGCAGCGCTTACTGTAACAAGAACACCGGTTACGAGAAGAGATGCAGCGGCAAAGGAAGCAGGGGAAGTAGAGGAACCATTGAATTGCATGTGAAAAGCATGATTAGGCTTAGGCATTAGGGAAAGGAAGAAAAAAGATCAGATGCAAGACCGGGTTTCACGAATGAATGCCCTGCTGTCGGAATAAAGGCTGCAGGCTAAGCTAAGGATTCGGCAGGCGAGACAGATGAGGAGGCATAGAAGGAGCAATTCCATTATGTGTTAAAGGCTGCGGAATATAAAAAATCATCAAAAAATGAATAGTAGATAAAGAAAGGGCCTCTTTATCTCCGATCTGAGTCTCGTCTTTCGACGGATCTCGTTCCGTTTATATGCCGCTCATTTGTAGCAGGTTTTTTGTATGTTTTAGATAAGTAAGACAAGCGCTTCATTACGCGTGATTCTAATTCTAGCATATGCGCTAAGCTGCTCCTACCAAGCACTAAAGGCAAAAGGATGCTTTTCTGGATCAGCCTACTTCTTCTATGTTACGTCCTTGAATTACATCCACTCTCTTTATTCCTTTCTCTCTTTCGGATGAGTAAGCTAGTAGTATATATTCATCTGAATCTGCTTTTCTAGTCAATTCGATTTTTAGGATAATAAATCTATAGCAGCAGTTAGGCCTTACCTGGACTTTCTGCCTTCCCGAGCATTTGGATTGGTTTTTTTACACCCTTTAATTGTACATGCTCCCAACAAGAACATCTTTTAGTTCAGGAGAAAGAGAAATTGACTTTGAAACGATAAGCCCTACGACCCAGTCATTTAATTTCCCTTTTTGGATACTCTTCTTCTAGTAGTCATCATAGACTATATGTATATGATGTTCACGTTAAGATATTGATAATACAATTGAATCACAAGGTCTTCTGTTCTGTTTTTGCTTCATAATTACCTGATGCTCGTACTTTTGTGGCTAGCTCTACTTTTTTAAAAAAGGAGTTCGCCAGCCCTTGGTCTTAGTGTATTACTGTACCGATGAGAGCTTGTTCGTCTATGGTAAGACCTCTTACATTCAGTGACGAGCGAGTTTTCTTAAGAATGGAGCTTCTTGTTCGGGCTTGCAAGCATTGAGGTAAGCCCTAAGCTTTCAGCTTCCCCCAGATGAGAATAAAGCACGAGAGGCAGATCAATGAAGTCAATAAAAAAGAAGGATTTTTAGACAAAGTTATTATAAAGAGAAGAGTTCCCGCCTTGACTTGATGAGGAATGATAAGCCTAAAAGTGGTGGTACATCCGACTCGTCTCCTTTGAAAGGCTGGGCTTAGGATCTGAGACTTCTACCTCGATCCCAAGATGCGGACGAAGCCGGATTTTGATTGAAAGAGAGAGAGCCTGTCCTAAAATAGGGGTCAAATGGGAATCAAAGGAAGGAGGCGCGGAAATGAAGAACAAAGCTGCTAATTGCAATCAACTAGCATCTTTCCGTTTGTCCTTCTTTCTTCTTAAATAAGAAAATGATATATATAATCTATGAGAAGAAAACAAAGAGGATGAAAATAGACTCTCCGTTCAATTCAACGGCTGGACGAATAAGAAAGGATTTTAGGAAGGGCAAGTCCATTGGATTGACTAGCTTAGACCATAGCTAACACAAAAAGCTAAACAAGGGTATTTCCCTAAATAAGGGAATGACTAGTCCCACACCTACAGATACAGACATCAGGAAGAGATTCGGTTGTTGATTAAAGTCATATTACGTAGTTCGCCCAGTTAAGTTGCTGATGGAGTAGATAGATTCCCCGTATTTTCTCAATTCAATTTCCCGGATAGATCCGCTCTTACGCTTGTTTTCGTAGACTTCTAATAATAAGGTTTATAGGACAGGGAGATGTCAACTGATAGAGTTGCTTGAGCTATTGGAGCTAGTACGAGCATCTTGCTAGTGAGCCAGTTCAGTCTGAGGAAGTTCCTTTTGTTGGGCCAGTCCTTTCCCTTTGATCCGGGGATTGAATACGGAGCTTGGCTTCCCCGGCCATCCTTTGTAACCACCAACCGAGGTGGGGCCGGCAGGAGTTCGGTAGGCCAACCTTATTCCCCATTTCATCCGTATTTATGAATTGATCTGGATAACATGGACTTCAAACTTAAATGATAGGAGTTTATCCTAGCTTCCATCATCGACTGGAAGAGAGATAGATTCGGGGACGAGACCCATTTTAGGACAGGCTCTGCTTGCAAAGGAGGAGATTTAATAGCAATAGCAGTTTCATGGGGTGGGAAAGATTAATCCAGGAAACCTAGACAGAGAAGGCGATTTGGCCAGCTCATTCAAACGCTTCCGTTGGATGCTTCGCGATCTAGCGGCTCCAGCCGCATTTACGATAGTCCATACTTCCTAGAAGGCGAACTTTTCTTATATACGGGTTTGGGAACGAGACATGACAGAGTTTCCGGGTCCGGGGGAGTAACGATTCCAACAGCCTAGAAAACCGGGTTTCAATGTCCTCTTTCTCGGGGCACCAGATTGATTCTTTCTCTCAACTCGGTCTTTTCCACTCGTGGTTAAACATGAGTTTGGAAATCCTCATTCCTTCCATCTCTGCCTGCCAGCAATTCCGCTGCACGAGATGAGACAGTTAAGGGGCGCAGAATGGTGAAAATAGGAATAGGTACGGTACTCAATCGGAGTTCTCCCTCACATCACAGGTTTTTCATCTCTTTCTAACAGCTCCTTCTTTGCATCAGTTACCTTTCAAGACTTTGGCGCTTTTGTCAAAAAGTCCTAAAACCGGACACAGCCTATTCTTCCTAACACGGCTTATCCCGCTAAATGGTCATTCCCTTCCTTGCAGTGATCTTCTTTTAAGGGAATCCGTTATCGGATTCTCCTCCTTTTGATGGCATGTTCTCTATCTTCTCTTTCTCATCTAAGATGTCTGTAAATTAGCCCCAGGGCCCTTAGCAAATGTTACTATGCTTAAGACATGCAAGTCGGACTCTTGACTTTAGTAGCTCTTCCTTATAACATTGATCAGATCCGCTGTTCTAGCATCAACTCTTCCTTCGGGTTTCTTCGATGCAGCGTATATGCGACATCAACGATAATAAGTAAGACGATTCCACTTCCTATTAAAGTTCACCTGCCTTCAAGGTTAGTCCAGTCAAGTCAGCTACTCGGAAGTAAAGGTTCTTTCGCTTCTTCTCTATATCAGCCGATAAACAAAGAAAGACGGAATCCGGGTTCAAGGTCAAGTGCGAGCTATGAATTCTGGGCTGACAATCGCTTTTTCGATCGGCTCATCCACGGCTTCAGAATAACTAAATTCCTTTTTTGATGAAGTAGCTTCGGGTGCTGCTGGGTCTGGTTTGCTTTCGTCGGCGGGACATTTGATTTGAACGAAGACTTCTTTCATTGAGATATGCTAAAGCTGATTTGCGAAAGAAGCTTCTGAGGCCTGGGTAGGATGCTAAAGATCGGATGCTTCCTCCTGTGCCTAGCCTTGTAAAGGACATGCTACCACCCGCGGACAAAGTCAAGCAGTAAAGTCATCAGTGACGGCGTATTCTCTACCTGTTATTCCGACAACAGCTTATGATATCACCCTCGCCTCAGGTCACTAAAGACCAGAAGACCGAGAGTAAGGGGTTACCTTAAGCCAAGTCGATAGAAAGAAGGTCAAAGACCTAGAGCCACAGCGCAATGCTTCGATTAGACTCTTAGTAACGCTCGGGCCCCAGCAATCAAACTCCTGCGCGAAGCTAACTAATCGAGATACCCAATTCCTAATTACCATGGTCCAATTTTGAAAAATAAGAAAATTGGACCATGAACTAAAAAACCCTTTCAAATGCTGGAGCAATAGGAATTTTATTATACCCCCACCCACAAAACCAATCCAAGAAGCAGAAATACCTCTAGGCATCCGATGAGAGTGAAGGGCTTTGAGCATTCAACCCGCAAAAGGGATCCCACCTAAGGACTCCTCATTACAGCATTCGAGAAGGGTCGATTGGGATGGGACGGATAAAGCGGAGAATATGTTAATTCAAGAGGATTGTTCCAGCTCAGGCTTGACCCACCTACGAATTCACGGGTGTGGGCGGGAGAAGCCCAACCTAATTATTCCCATAACATAACTCATTTTTATTATCTAGGAGCATGCATCTCTCTAGAACAATGAAAGGGCGAAGGTTGTAATAAGAGTTTTTTTTTTTCTTGCACCTACCTTTTTTTTTTGCAGTAGAGCAACGTTGGCCAGGAGGGAGAGGAGGACTGACCGCGGTACCTGAATGCAATGAGGAATAGAGATCACTTTCGCACCGGTTGGGATTGGAAACTCTCTCAAATTGACTGAGCGTCGGACGGACGGGGCCGAGCCCGGAATGCGTAGTACCTGCTGCTCGGGAGCCGTTTGGCCGAAGCATCAATAAATAAGTAGGCAACAGCCGCCCGGCTAACCATTCGTGCATGGGACCAAAGATCCCCTGCCTTATGGAATCGACCTTTGCAAAAACCCTAGTCTTTCCAGCCGGCTCGCTTTTCTGGCCTAAACGTCCAATACAAGGATTTTTCAACTCAACCCGAAAAATTCAGTGAGGACATTTAGATTTGTTGAGTCTAAGCAGGAGGCCCCTCTGCCCAGGGAACAAAAGACCCGAGAAAGACTCAAACTCTTTCGAAAATTCGGATGAACCTTCTTTAAGAATGAGTAAGCATCCCTAGGAAGCGCGGTTACACCTGTCTCTCCTTTGATTTCGGACCTACCTATTCTTAGAGTTGGGTAGCTATAGCTGAGATGTGAGCCTATTATTCTTTTTTTAATCAGACTCTATCAATTTCATTTCTTTTTCATGTACATCGATTATAAGAAAGGAGAGAGCCAAGGTAATGATTAGATGCTCTCCTTAGCCGAAGAAGAGCTCTTGGTAATCTCTAAGGTAAGAAACAAATGAATCCAATGCTGGTGGAAGGTTCAAGACAGAAGGAAGACTGTTCTCAGGACAAATGCCACAGACGGAGCTCTTACTGTTCTAGACTAGGCTGCACATTCATAGGTTGCAACCCCTTTTGAGTCAAAAGATATCCACTTCGTACTCCAGCTATTTCTTATAGCGGGAAAAGCCTCTATATCAGTCTTCCTTAAATGAAGGATTTCAATACCAGCGGCATTTCTTACAGGACTAGGGAAGGAAATTCAAAACCAGTGAGACCGCCATCTCTGCTCACTCTTGTTCAACGGTAATGGACTGAAAGGCTTAGGAGAGATACCAACCTCCACACAGGAGGAATGGAGTGGCTTCAAGACATGTGGCAGGCTTTAATGGCCGACAGGAAGTAAGAGCTTTTACACCTCATCACTTTTTCGCAAGAACTAAGCCCAAGACTAATCCAAATCTTTATGTACAGGAGGCTAATGTACCAGCAGATGTCTCAGGAGACCAGGAAGAAGGCCAATTCAGCAAGTGCGCCACCACAGTATTTGACCTTTCCAAGACGGAGGATTACTAATTACCTGTTGTCTTTGATTTCATTTCCTGTTGAAAGAAAAGTTTATCACGCTTCCAGCAGATCACAAATTACCTACAAAGGAAGAGCTAAAAGGAAAAGACTACTGTCAGTATCAACATTCCTGGAACCATTCCACTAACTCGTCTTGGTCGTTTAGAAATGCTGTGCAGGAGAGGATCAACAAGGGAATTCTTAAGTTCCCAGAGAAGAAGAAAGAAAGCATCTTGATTGACCCTTTCCGCTACTATCAATACAGGAAGAACTCTGGTTCAACTCTACTATCAATACTGTGACCTTTGACTTGCGGTCCTTAATCGATGCCAAGAAGAGAGCCCGGGGAGCTCAAGATCAAGAGCAAGAGCCAGAATCAAAGCATAAGCACAGGAAGGAGTGGAGACCGAAGTTCTATCTACCATAGCCAAAGAATGTATGGAGGAGGGACGAGGGAGCTAGTTCCGGTGAAAAGAAGGAAAAAGCAAGCTCCACAGCAGGAAGTCTGGGATAGGCTGGGAGAGCCTTCAGGAAAGTTTGATTACTATGATGCCTCCGCCCCTAGCGAATCCCGGAAAGTTTGATTACTTAGTGAAGTATAGGCCACCGACAGAGCCTCCTGATTCTACAATTCTTACTGATCGAGAAGCTCCCCCTAATCTCCTGTCACCTGATTATCAAGCACGCCTTGCCTCTGTGGCCGAAGAGGTCTTGTAGAGCCAGTGATGAAAGCTCGCAATGAGCATCTTCTGGCCGTGGCCTGTCCCCCCTCTAGTTAATCCCTTTTATTGATTTTATTTCGTGGAACTGCAGAGGAGCGGCCGCAAAGTCGTTCCCATTTCGCATCAGGGATTTGATTCAGAACAGGAACATCAAAATTCTCTTCCTTCTTGAAACAAGAACTAGCGGTGTGAAAGCTGACAGAATAATTAGACGCTTGGGGTTTACCAACTGGATAAGAGTTGAAGCCACCGGATATGCCGGTGGCATCTGGATGCTATGGAACGAAAGCTGTGTTGATGTGATGTACAGCTTCTCTACTACCCAACTGCTGCATTGTAAGGTAAATTACAAAGATTCCCCTACTGCGTTCTGGATTACAGCTGTTTATGCCGAGCCGAACTTCTGCAATCGGAAAGTCCTTTGGGGCGATCTGGAAAATCTTGCTATGCACATGAATGAGCCTTGGGTTGTATTAGGGTATTTTAATGCCTATCAAAGCCCGGCTGACAAAAAGGGAGGCGCTACTCCAAATGCTCTGTCGATTAGAGACTTCTCTACCTGTATAAAAAATGATGATCTTATTGAAGTTGATACGGTTGGGGACCATTGAACTTGGGAGAAAGGGCAGGTGCCAAGGACGTGGAGAACATTCTATTTGAATATAGAAGTAGCTTCAGCAAGCTCTAGGGGTGGGCTGTCCTTACTTTAACCAACGAGTCTGCCATGCCCCCATTCATTCAGCTTCGGGGGTGGCTGAGAGAGACTGAGATTGGGACAAGCATCTCAGAAGCTCCATCTCTCTTTTTCATACCGGGTGATGGCACTCGAGAGGGGGAAGAGTTGCTTTTAGGGTGAGAAAGGGTCATGAAGTCATTCAACAGGAGCAAAAGGTCAAGTCACATCGGCTGAAGATCTGATACGTACCGTACTTCCTCAAGATGCACCAGCTGTCTCGATTCTCCAATCCCGCTTCTAGCACTGACATCTAATTGAGTAGCGAGTTGAACCCCTACTATGACTAAGAGAAGCTCATCGTCCAGGAGAAGAAACCACTCCACTATAAGTAGATGATCGTTCACCACTCTACTTCCCGTTTAGAGCATGAAAGGGTCCGGAATCATAGGATCGGAACGAGCTTTCTCTCCAATCCACTTGCTTCAGACGTAGGGAACTTCAGGTCTAGCTTACGAAGGTTTCCGCCGCTGTTTGTCTCAAGAGGGGGCCGCTGAACGACTGAAAGCCCAACCCGAAAAAGGAGTGGAAGTGCTTTTGATTCTTCCTCAAATATGTTATACCAGTCGCCTTCTCGAAGTGCCTTAGAAACCTATTCACTCAAATAACCTGATCACCGATTAGTGGCCGGGCTCATCCTTGCCCGGGAACAAATGCTTCCAGGATTGACTTCCTTGGTCCCGCCGTTACCAGTAGCAGGAGATTCCCTAACTACAGGACCCGAGTCATCCATCTTCTTCCCAGTGGCTAGGCACCCGCCCAGCAATGCCTTGTGCGTTTCCCATCCATTAGCAGTTAACTGGGATAGATAAGACTGGAACCGCAAGTCAAGTCCTTCAGTCAGTCCATCTATTTCCGACTATCGATCTCACTCCAGCCGAGTCCAATCCGAAAAAAGAACTTTCATCTGGTGCTGGCTAATCATCTCAATCTCTTGGGTCCGTGACAAGCACCGGTTTGGTACTGAATCAGCGACTTCCCATCCCATCCCCTGCTTCTAAGCGTCTACCGGACGGGGATGACTATGCTCCCAAGTCTTCATCCTTTCCAGTTGGTGAAGCGGAGGGAAGAAAGAAGTTTCCCGGTGGAAGGGACGAAGGTGGTCCTCGCTCTGCTTTCCTCTTGTCAGGAACAAAGACTACTTTATAGGCCCGCTCCATTCCTTAATCAGAGGAATAGCGGCGTCGAGGCATTCATTCCAGTCTTTTTAGCGTATAAACTTGCGGAGCTGAATCATCGTAGAAAATGAAATCAATCCTCATGATTTGCGTGGGAAGAATGGGTTCGTCAAAACCGGGTGGAAAGGGAAGGGACCCAGCTCGGAGTAAGCTTCGGACTTTCGGTTGTTTTAAATAAGCTCCGAAGCGCTTGTGCGGCATTTCGGTTGCCTCAAGAGCGGCCCCATTAGTTGCAATCGGTTGAGCTACGAGCTATGGAGCTAGGGCAGCTACTTCTAGTGTTCTACTGTTATAAAAAATCAGTCTTTTGTGCTCCGACAAGGGCTACCCCTAATCTGAGATTGTGCTAGACTATCACTTCCGCGTAAGACCTCTACCAAAGGTCATGTTCCGACTTCCGGTTCTTCTTTTCCTTTTGGCTTTCTTGCGGAATTTACTTCTCATAGGCTGCCCTTCCTACCCCACAGCCCCTTGGTTCACGATCCAGGAAAGCAAGAATCGAAGCGATCCAAGCACGCTGGGGTTCTTTTGTTTTGAGCAAGCTCTCAATCCTATGTCCTCGTGCTTGAGCCAAGCCTATTTTGAAGCCAGTCGTGGAACTGGCTCTAGAAAGAAGCTATGAAGCGAGACCGTCTTCACCTATGTTAACTGTGGATGGGCGTTAAGGTCCTGTGGCCTTTGATAGAAAGAAGTGGTCTTCCGGGCCAATCCAATGGTAGAAGCATTGAAAGCAATGTTCCTGGTAGAGAATGGATCTTCTGGACTGGGGAAGCGTACAAAAGCTTTTGAGCGAAATCCGGCCTATACGGATAGAAGGCTGCGATCCTAATGTCCCGATTCTATGTCCTATGGAGAGCGTATGGGCCTCTGAGACAAGGAATTTATTGAAAGAGTCAACGGAGCAATGGATTATTTGAATCCCCGTTACTTTATTCAAATTAATAATAAAGAATGATGACCACAAGTGGATCCTCCTTTCCCTGACCAAAAGAAGCGGCTAGTGGATCTGGATAACCAACCTTTCTTCCCTTCTACTTTTAGTAGTCGATGTTATACCGGTACTAAAGAGAAGTAATTGAATTGGCTTTTCAGCGGCTTCAACCTGAGAGGCCCGAAGTCTTCTCCCAGAGTCCTAAGAAGAAAGACTAAGTAGATAGTCGGGGCTGGCTCCCTCAACTCCGAGATGCGGGAACTAGTCAGTCAAAAGCCCGAGGATTTTAAATTTCCTTCTTTCTTCTATGGACTAGGCCCTCTCACTCTCTCGGAGATATATGAATCCACGAACGTGTAAGAGGTCTATTTAGTTGATTTAAGGTATCTCTTGATCGAAGGCTTCAAGCCGCTAAAGCGGAAACTGCTATCTTTTCGCCGCCTTCCACTTCCCGGATAATGCTTTCCACAGGAAGTAATCCTATCTTCGCTTCCGCTACACGCGCCTTGGTTGTCTGGAATCAGAAGCATCGAATGAAAGGTTCTTTTCAGGACTTCTGCTATTTCCCCCCATTCTTCTTCCTAGTGACCTAGAAGCTGGGTTTTTGACTGACCAAAAATCTATGCTATTCAAGTAGCCCGGTTAAGTATTGCTGTCAGTAGAAGTAAAAAAGCTTTCAACAAGACTATCTGCTGTTGCCGTTGTTGCAACTGTTGTAATAATAACTTCTTGTGGTGGTACGGGCATGGCTTAAGGCAGTCCCTGACTCTCGGTCTTCTTTCTTTTAAAGAAAGGTAGCGAAGTCACTAACTAGAATGGAATTTGGAGAAGAATCTGACTAATTGACCTTGGCACCTTACCTTCGAATCCCCCCTGCTCCCGAATTAAAAAAGAGAGAAGGTAGAGGAAGAACTTTCACCTCATCAGAAAATCTCTAAGTTATCTCGCTACTTTACGAGCTAACAGTAGCTGATGAAATGGCAACAGGCTTAAGGCAAAGAGCATCTTCTTGCGAACTTTCGCAGATACCAGGAGGAACTTCTTCAACAAGAAAGAAGAGAGAGAGTCCCCGTGCCAAGCCTAGAGAGGAAGAAAGAACGCTAGGCCTTCAACTACTGCTCGTGACCTCCCGGAACTTATGTCAATAAATTACCTTGCTCCCTTTCGAGTTCTAGAAAAAAGAAGAGTTCACAGATACTTCCTATAACTAATCCACTGCTACATGAACTATGAATCATTTTCTCCTATTCTGCTTCTATACTATATCATATATCTTTCTTTTCTTCTCTTCTTCCAAGCCAAGGGATGGTCTAGTGGTTGCCTGAGGCTGTTTGCTCCCTCGTGTTATGAGTGCGGGCGGGCTTTCACTGCGAAATGGGTAGGAGATGGGAAATATCCTACTGGCTGCAACACCAATCTGTTTTGCTTGCTGAAAGATTTTTCTATTTGATGATTAAACCTTATATACATTGACGCTACCTTTTCCATAGTGCAGCCCTCCTAGCAAGGTCCTATTGACCGCTTGTTAGCTATTGATCAGGATTCAGACGTTTTGCGGACGAACATTTTCAAGGAGAGGCGCGATTTCCTTTCTGTCACGCCTCTTTCACGACACTCAGTCAATTGACCACCCAATATAACCTTATGTCTAGTCTAAGGTGGACGGCATCATACTGGATATAGGGCCAAAAATTGGAAAACCCGGCAAGAGGGTTTAGTTTTTCCAAAGATGGTCCACTTGATATGCAAATGAACCCAGAGGAGGAAAAGCGCAAGGAGTCGAGTTAAGCTCCGATTTAATGCTGTCTCGGTCGTATTTAATTTAGCCGGAGTCCTGCCCGGTCATTGAGGTCACTTTGCTCTCATACTTAAAGTTTTTAGTTCCTTCCTATCTAGCTTATGCTTATCTTAACGGTAAAAACCAGTTAGTTATGACTTACCTTCTCCGGTAAGCAAGCCAGGCATGACCAAACCTTTACATAGGTGAATTAGGCCCTGGTCCTTTCTCGGAGGTAGCTTGGCCCCTTTTCTTATTTCCGTGCTACGCTACTGTAGCTGCAGTCGTAAGGCCTCTACATTTCTTTCTCGATGCGAAGAATAGCTATTTTTCACAAGCATGATAACTCCATTTAAAGTTAAAGGAATCCACTAAGCCCATTTGAGGCGGACGACAATAAGGATGTCGTAATCTCCTTTCTTTGGAGCGAGGAAATTGAGTTACCGAAGCAACTCATAGCCACTCCACTCGTTCTTTCAATGGCCTTTTTACCTCTGATGGATCATGAGTTCTGGGCACCGTCTGTCATCCTCTATGTGAAGGCTTATTTGCTACGTCTCGCTGACTCCCGCCGTCCGCGGATCATGCACTCCCCCAGCATGCCTTATTTTCATATAAGAAGCAAGAGCCTAAAAAAAGAGTAATCTCTCTGTCTAATCACCGAGTTCACATGGACCGGATCTGGGACTGTCTGCTTTCTGTTATCGCTTCACGCTACTGTAATGGGCATGATCCCAATCCTCGTACGTTGTTGTGACTTCGCCCCTCTACGTACTGGCTTTTCGTACTATGTCAGCGGCGGTCTTGTAGGCTCTTCTTCGCACTAGCTCTGTTAACTGGAGTTCCCTATGCAAGCGATTACAGAAAGCCTATACTTTAACTTAACTTTAGCCTTACCATTTTCCAAGGCTGATGTCACTGATAGCTCTGCTTTCATTCTGATTGTCTACCATAAGTGATAATAACTCCGGTTTGACCGGAAGGCACCTCTGCCGTTACGTTGGTGAACGGGGACCGGATTACGACGTGCTTAGTGATGGTACAGAAGGGAATTCCGAAGTGCTCTATGGATTGTTTTGGGGTATCATTTGATGCCAATTCCTGTCTTACTACCGATTCCACATTGCAAACAAAGTTTGGTGACAATGCTACGAGCTCCTCAAGGAACTTGTGCGGGCTCGAGAATATCGACCGCGGTCCTCGAGGTTGAGTTTATTCCTCTCAGCCTCAACTTCCTAGTCAATAGGCGATCCTAAAGCGGATTGGGACCCCTGGGAGGATTGACCAGCAGGCAGTGACTTAATAAGAAAGAGGCGGGTGGGGAACCGAGTCGTTGGTAGAGTTTCTTCCCTCCCTTAGAATCTTACTTTTATGACTTCTTTGAGCTGAGGAAAGGAATGAATAGCATCTCGCTTCTATCTCATATGGCTGGAGAAGTAAGGAACCTTTACTTTCATACGAGCCAATGTTCATATTCCCTCTTAAGGGATGGGTAGACTCAACTCGATATGGCTAGAAAGAAAAAGAAAACCAGCCGGGCCACTTCTCATTATGCCTTTTTACACAAGGCTAAAAGCCTCGCTCCGTAGATGGCGAGCCTTGTAAGTGCTAGTTTAAGAGGCTGGGTTTTTTCCTGCGGCTAGGATCGCAGTATCCTGCGCATGCTTGCCTTAGCTTAAGAAACCCCAAAATCAGCATAGAGAAAGCCGGGCTATGGCCTCATTATATAGTACTATTCCTTCTGCCTTACACCTCATATGAACGAACCAGAAAGAGCCACGTACAAAAGGTTCTTTACTAAGCTTAAGAATTGTGCTTGTCATCTCGACTCATTCATGCCTACCCTACCTTGGTTATCCGCTTTCATGCTAAGACTGAGCGGACTTTCCACAAAATAATAAGAGAGAAGAGATCTGGCCCTCTCGGGACTATCGGGATTGGTCTTCACCGAGTCCTAGAATGATTTTACGTCCTGCAAAACTCATATTAGTAGCGGCTGATAAGCCTTCCGGGCTAAGGTCGCTTTGAGCATATTGGATATAGAAAAGGTTCATTACTAGCATGGGGCATTGCCAAGGGCATCTCCTTGAAGGAAAATATAAAAGCGTATCCCAACAATAAGCCGGGTACGGCTTTGAAAGTGGTCAAAGACCATAGGAACGAACAATAGCTAATTTTCTGGAGATTCATCTATCAAAATTATCACACGTAGGGAACCCCATTTCATTGGTCTTGCACCAGGAGCCCTTGAAACTCTATTCCAACAAAGAACCCCATAGGGAGGGGCCCCTTCTGAAAGGTTGGTGTCCCATGTTCGAATAAATAGCTATATGCGCTTAACACACATTCTTTGGACTCCCTTCTTTTTAGAGATCGTTTTCCGCGCCCAGCGTAGCCTTGTCTCTTTTGTCAAAGACGTATTTTTGCTAGTCCTTAAGGGACTGAGCTCTTTTGAGTCTGTAGTAGGCAATGGAGGACCAAAAGGCGACCTCTGGGGGCACTGAGTCGATTGAGCAATTAGCCTGTTGTTCCTTTATACCAACCTCCTCCTATAATAGAAGCAAACTTATAATAAATTGAAATCAATCATCACATTATGTAGAGCAAAGCGAAGAGTACAAATGGGAAACATTCTCTAAGAAAGTGCGCTACTTAACTTAAGAGCCTGGTGAAGCAAGCATAGAAGATGAACCCCGCTTACTCATTCTAAGGAACGAGCCTCTTGAGCCCTAGCTGATTCCTAACCCTACTAACTCTTTCAGGACTTAGAATCTGTATCGCTATGCCCTTGTTCTACCAAATGGGCCTATGACCCTCAACTTGAGAATCAGTCGTCCCTTTTAAGGCTAAGACAGGAGCTATACTTCAACTTTTATTCAAGGCAAGAACCCTACTTACCGATCAAGAAAGCAACAGAAGTCCCTCTTCAGCATTCTAATGATCCTCTATCTTTTAGCCCGGTCGAAGGCAGGAACCCCACTTAAGAGATCCTGATCGTCGACTAAGGCAACATCCTTTTCTGGCTCTTCTGAACTAGCCTAGCCCTGTCGAGAAAGCCAACCTTACTCATTCACAAGAGAAGGAGCCTTGAATTGAATCCTATGGCCAGCTTCTTCCTGTGCTTACAATTAGATAGAGCAAAAGGCGAGGTCTAGTCCTTCGTCTCATTACAGGGAAGGATAGAACCTCTGTCGGCATAACTGTCGACTGGGAACGAATGCTTAGCTCTGAGGAAAACCATCCCCTTTCTGTTACCGAAGATGGTGTTTGGCATAGGTCTTGCGTAGATAAGGAATTGGCTAGTCTATCTTTAGATTGCAACCGAGGTCTAACTCAATCAAGTTCAAATATAGTAGGACAGAACCCTTAGCTGCTAGCAAGGAAGAAGACCTGAGAGTATAAAAAAAGATAAAAGTATAGACTGCTAGTCCTTTCTTTCTGTTTTCAAGTTTGAAATAAGAAGCCCGGTGTTAAGCTCTCGTAGAAGACCAGGGGAGATCACACTGAAGTTCAAACGAGAATGGCCGCCCAAACAAAGGTGGGAAATGAAGGAACTGACGGGGTTCAGGATAAGGAAAGAAGGAGAAGCGAGTTCCTTTTGGGTAGAAAGAAACATAAAGTTCAGTCGCCTCTGCATAAAGAAGTTCACTCGTGTGAAAGTCTTTGGGGAAGAGGGGTAGGACTAGAAAGAGTCTCTTGTTGCCACTTTATCTTTGAACGATTCCTTTGAACGACTGTGCTTAGCTGCATTTAGGGGCTCTTTCGCGTCCAAGGCAGGCTCTAGATCAGTATATCTCTATCGAAAGAGTGAACCACTAACTGTGTGGAAAATGGAGTAGGAGAGCCTTCCTAGGATCTTTTTTTATTGTGGCAAAGGCAAAGGGTGTGCCTGGTAGACTTATGCAGACCTTGCCTTGTTCGTCAGTATGAGCTTATGCTTTAGCTGCACGACATGAAAGAGCAACCTGGACATTCTCTACTTCAACTTGACTTAGTTGTCCTATGTTTGTTTTTTTGGGATTATTCCGCTCATGCTAAGAAGTTTCTTTACTCTCGCTCTCACTGATGATTTTGAGCCTGCTCGAGCCTATTTACTCCCTCGCAGCCCCTTGCCTACACTGTATAGTGCTGTTACAGAACTAATCTCTTCAGAGACTTAACTTGGAACTGTGAAATTACAATGAACTTCATTAGTAAGGACAACTTCTTCTAGACCTTATTCTGGCTCATCTAATTCCTGTTACTGAAAGAAGCCTGGGAATGGAATTCGAGACTGTCCCACTCGGCCTCCTCGCAAGAACACACCTAAAGGTAGTCAAACTCAGTCTCAACCTCAAACTCCTTCCAAGGCTACTGCTACTAGTAACCTAAAGCTTCGCTTTCTCCGTTCAAGCTTAAAACAAGGCCTAGGGAAGAGACCAATCACTAGAGCAATCGTAATTCAGTTTTCTTGCTGGGAGAGGTTCGATTCCTCTTTGATGTATTCTTCGCAGTATCGACCTTCCGTCTTAATCCAACGAGAATATCATACTTCCTCTTGACAATCCTGGATGCCCAAAGTCTTATGACCGATGGCTCGGGAAAGTCTACAATCACAATTAATGTGAATGCTTCCTCTCCGGCTGGTTAAGCCCAGAAGCATACAAAAGGTACTCAGTACCAGAGACACCTCACAGGAGGATAGGCCCCCTACCCGAACTAAGGCAGGTGGGCTGTAGTTCAGGGACCTCTTAGCAACCTCATCGTAGAGTTTCCAGCGAGTAGTAACAACTTGGATAAAATCCTCGATGGAAACATCTGGGGATAAAGCAGTAGCGTAATACCACCTGACGTACTTGAGCCAGGCTTCAGTCCAAGATCTTAGAAGAGTCATCTCCTCTAATCTAAGTACTCAAAAGTCTCAGACTTATAAGTACTCGTTGGAGGCACCACAAGATCCTTAGGTATGAAAGCTTGTTGAAGCTTCCAGATCAATCGAACCCATAAGGGTCGACAGGACAGCACTGGCCAAGCCACAACTCGAAAGGTAGCTTAGCCTTTAACCAAATCGCCTTCAGCCGTAAGACTGTAGACGACTTAGTGTGGTTAAGTTCACCAAGAAGCCTATAACCAATACCATACAATCCACATAGAGTGGAAAAACCTCTGTATCTTATAGAGATGACGAAGGGAATACACTCCATGTATTGTATGGGAATTAGCCAGGTTTCAAATATAAACAGGGGAAAAATCCACTGAACAATTCTTACACCTAAACTTCTTAGCAAACTAAGCGCCACCCACATCTGACACTAAAGACTTAGGAAGTGATATAGTCACACCTAAATCCTTAAGTGTAGATAGGTAGACTTCTGCGACCTTTGAGTCGGCGATACAAATATCGTCGCCAAGGATAGCATACTTATAAAAGCGCTTCCCCGGATATATCTTATCCGCACACCACCAAATGGTGGGACAGCGTAAAGAGCGGCCAAGAAGCGAGATATCCAAGAGGTTGCCCTGATCCTTGGGCTGATAGTAAAGTAATTTGCTCTTGAATGACAGGTCTACTCTCGGATACAAAGGTTCTCAACGCCGAAAGTCTTATGGTCCAATGGTCCGCAAGAGAGAATCACTCTCTCCTAAGGAGCTAGGCACTAGATGACTTCGTGTCTGCGAGGACCCGAAGATCCATATTTGCAAACTCGACCACCCAATCATACACACGAAACATAACACCAAACCTAAAAGTCGATAAATCAACTTTAGGAGAGTGCCATGTTCGGATGTATATGGGAGGGTCGATGAAATCATCCAAGTTACGATCGGGAGCGAGGGCTACAGAGCAATACCACTTTAGATACTCTAAGTACTGCTTCATCCATCCATGGTATAAGGACCACTCGTCGAAGTCCCTATGACCCGGATAGGCGAAGAGATCTTCTCTGGAGCGGTTATTAAGTCTTTTGGAACAAAATGTTCCGCTAGACGGTCGAGAACTCGACCAATAACCACTGGAGAAGGTACAAAGCCTAAAGCAGTTGCAAGCCAAAGCGTAGTTGGCAAAAGACCATAGAGTCGCATGATTAGGAGCCGACGGCACCGAATTCCATGCCGCTTAGACCCCAAGGGGCGAGATGAGGCCTTAAAACCAAGGCCGCTCAGTCTTAACTGCGTACTCAAACGCAGTGGCCGCTGGAGGGTTAACATAAAGTTAGACCACCCTAGCGGAGACCGAACGGTCGCTAATTTCTTAAGGGGGAGCGGGGAGACATCAACTGTCAACCCGCGAATGCGAAACCTTTTCGCGAACTCACGAGCCCCCACCGGCGAAATCAAAGATTTAGCCGGTGAAATACCGACCCCGAGTCTATCCAATAGACTCTGATACACTTCAGCTACGCTGCTGTCCGCGATGACAATATTGTCACCCAGGATAGCATACCTTGTAAACCTCACGCCCGGGTAACACTGTTCTGCCGCATACCACACCAAGACATGATGTGATAACGCGAACAGGGGCCACGAGGAAGAGTACCCCAGGGGTTGACCTGTGACGAAACACACATTCGTATGTTTCTTCACGAATGTGACGTCAAAGACATTTGTACCAAGAGTCGAATTAACGACACGTCATGCAAATGACCGGTCAAACAGAGACTGCATCAATTCGAATAACAACAGAAGTGGCCACCTATCTGTGGCACTTTTGAGGTCAATCGAATAGATCATCCCTGTGCTCCCCTTTAATCTATCCAAGGGCTTGGTCTGATCAAATGTCCCGTCCATAGGGATCATGGACAATATCTTCGCAAGCCATTGGTGAATAGGGTACAAGAGCCGCTGGTTGATGTAGTTACCCACAGCAAACAGTCGTCGCTTCCCATCTCCAGAACACGAGGCGCAAAGCCGTCCAGTGTTAGGTGGAACGCCCATCTCTGCCGGAGTAGGCAGAACAGGGCCGATCCGACGTTCGAAGAACTCCAAACTGTGATGAGTTATATCACGGTTATAAGAGTCGAACGCATACCTAACGTACGGTGCCCACAACCTTGTGAGTACTGCTCGCCTTTTGCGTGAACAAAGTTCACTAAGAAAGCAAAGGCGGCCAACTCATAAGGTAGGCATGGAAAGACTGATTGGAGAGCATACCGCCTAAGTGGTTGCCCTTCATCATCTCCATGTCGCCTTAAAAGCCGTGTGAACCACGCACACGAAGGGACGGCCTTCCACGTAGGTGTAAAAGTCATTCCCTGAAGTAAAGGAATGCTTGACACCTTAGGAACATACCTAAGGATCAGCTGACGCAATAGCGGTCGCATCTGACCAGCGACTTCAACTATTGAGTCAATAGACTTTGGAGGTGAGATAATTGAATCAAACAGTGACTTCTTTATCTTCGGAGCCAAAGGAATCAACTTTGACACCGAAAATAAAGATTAGTACAACTGGATTCTTTGTTCATCCCCTTCCTTAATCTTCCGTCGATGAAACGACGGGATGATCCTAGGAAGTCCCGCACGTGTTAGGGAGACAGCCGTGGACATGGCATCTGGCTTTTGATCGCCAGACACGAACTTCTGGAGGGCAACCCGTGATTGCTTTAAATATAAAGCTACGAATAGCCAGCCAGAACGTTTACCAAGTCTACGGCAAGCAGCCCAGAACAGGTGGGTGGAAATACACCACTCCTTAGTCAGACCATCACGGATACAAAGGTTCTATGTTCAAGCAATTGGGCCCACTTTCATTGGATCCTTCCGAAGTAGGCGAAGGTCGAGTTGCTGACCTGAACGCTTTGGCTCTTTTGGGTAAGTCTTCTCGGAGTAAGAACCTTTCTTTTTGAGCCGGCGCGGCGACCGATGGTCTCCATTCCGCCTTATCTTTGCTCTCTGTCGGTGTGAAGTTGCTAGCATAATCTGGTAAGCAGCGGGCTTTCTATCCTCAGAGGTTCCGGTCACGCTAGTCAGTTCCGACCGTAACATCTGGCTGCTCTCTGGACTCCTGGAGCGACTTCCTTTGAGTTGCATCGAAGAGAGTCTCTTATCAGCAAGTTCCTGTCAAAGAGAATCATTATTCGTAAGTTCCCGTATGTAAAAGTTGCCTATTCAAAAGGGCGATCAAAAAACCTCTTGCTCTATCTTGCGTCCCTCCATCCCAGATCTATAGGAAGAGGGCTGACATCAAGACCATTAATCGAAGGAGTAGGGATGAGAATCTCACATGGTGCCGTTCTCTCTGTCCAACTCGTTACGCACGCGAAATCGTTTTGCGAATTCGCAAACTCCTCTATCAGAAAAAAGACTCTTTCCGATAGAGATGTCGACTCCCAGCCTATCTAAAATGCTGGAATACCTTGCAGCGACGGCGCTATCCGCAATGACTATATCGTCACCGAGAATAGCGTATCGCGTGAAGCGCTCTCCAGGGTAGACTTGCTCTGCTGCAAACCACACTATGATATGATGTGAAAACGCAAACAAAGGCCAGGAAGCGTGATAACCCAATGGTTGACCTGCAACAAATGAAACCCAAACTGGAGGGTTCCTTTTTAGAAAACCAACCTCAAAGGCATTTGTAGCCAGAGCTGAATTTACGGCTGCCGAAGCAAACGACTGAACCGAATAGAGACTTTGTTTTTTTCAACCATGATGCGAAGTGGCCACCTGTCGGTGGCAGACTTCAAATCAATGGAATAAACACAACCAGTAGAGCCTTTCAGCCAGTCCAGAGGTGCTGTCTGATCAAAGGTCCCATCCTGAGGGATTGAACGTAAGACACAGGCCAACCACTCATGGAAAGGAGCCAATAGGCGTTGATTGATATAGTTTCCTATAGCAAACAAACGACGCTTCCCGTCGCCCTCACAAACACACGAAAGTAGACCAGACATGGGTGGCAGCTCCAATTCTTCAAGATATAGGGAGCCTAGCCGTAGAAGGAACCAATCTTGACTCCAACCACTAATTAAAGTGTTTGAAGAATCAAATGTGTAACGGACGTAGGGTGCCCACAAAGTTGACGGTGGCCAGTGTCAGCCCTCAGTTTGAATAAATCTCATGAGGTTTGCAAAACTGGCTAACTCCGGAAGGAGACTAGTGAAGATAGACCGGTTATGCTTTATTGACTTTAATAACTTATCACCGCTGTCAGCACCAGCCCGATACAACTTGGACAACCAAGCCATGGATGGAACAGACTTCCATACTTGTACAAATTCAAACCCTTGCTTAAGGGGAATGGATTTGATACCAGGAACATACCTAAAGATTAGACCAAGCCGGTACTTGAACACAACTGAAAGGTTGGGCTCAGGATGTGGAGTGACAATTGATGCAAATGTACGCTTTGATACTCGATGTGCAAGCTGAATAAGCTTAGACAGTGAGAATACCGAAAGGTATAGTTGAACCAATTGATCACCTCTGGCACCACCCTCTCTCTATCTGGACTTTCAGCTTTAGCCTCTTCTATGCATTTTATTTCTGCATCTCCAATCTGTAGGTGCGTACTCATTTCTTTCCCCAGCATGCGCTAACAGATGTACTAGATCTCAGGTTAGATCCCTATTTTTAGTATGTATGGAAGAAAGGTCAGAACCTCAGTCTCGGCGAGAGATTCAAGCTTAAACGACGGGCTACGGTGGGATCCGAACCAGATGATTAACTATAAGTCCTCTTCTTTTCCATCATGATGGATCCGCTCTTTATAGTGCTTCGCCCTAGGCATACAGAAAGATTTGAAGAGGATATGAACAAGGGCGTCGACCAACCGTTTCCCACCGATAATTGCTAACTTGAGAGAAGAACTCGAGGATTTGCTCTCGCCTTTGGCTATTCACCTGCATTACTTTACGTTTTCCTCCGCCTGATCCTGACTATAACTTTGATAATGATGCATTAGCCCATAACGTACTCGCCGGCTATCACTAGAATTGCTGGTAGTATCATCCAGTATAGTATAAAGGGTGAGCCGCTATAAGCACTTTGAGCTAACGTAATGGCACGACATTCCAACCTCCAGCTATGCCCAATCTAGGCTGTGATCGTGAAGCTGAAAGCTTCAGGTGATATATACAGATCTCTAAGGCTGAAAAGCAGTAGGCGAGTGAATAGACTACTATCAGGGAGAATGCAGTACGTTATTCCTTGCAAGAAATCACTGTGAATTCTTTTTCTTGAGGTAAGAGGCTTGAGTTAGGGATCCACGGCTAGCTTCTACTGTCGCAGCTTTCTGCCCGATTCAAACAAACCAATTTCCACCATCAATCAAGCGGGCATTTATCTAGTAAAACGGCTGACAGCTTGTTACTACTAGGTAGCCGCGAGAGTGCCACCGGTCACTCTCCCTAGTTAGGGTCAGCAGCCCTACTATGAACTTTGAGGAAACCATACCATCAAAGAGCGGCATGCCGTGCGACGAAGGTGGCTCCAAACGGGAAGAAACCATAGGAGCAATAGCAAACTTGGTAGCCGAACCGAATCAGACACTTATTCTGTTCACAGAAAGTAGTCCTCTTTCGGCTCGGTACTGAACGCTTTCCCCCCTCATGCCTAGTCAAAGCTTTCGTTCAATTGATCGGTTACACCGTCTATAGCTCCCCTCAGCCCCGTAGCTCCATTCCAAGCAGTCATGCGGGAAGAAACAAACGAGCAAGACAAAGCGATTTGACTTCGGTGCCTGAAAGAGTCGATTCTACGACGAAACCAAAGCCGCTAGTTACCGTGCCCGGTACTTCACTAGCTACCTTCTCTGCTCGGCTTGCTTTTTCGGTATCGAAAGTGGAGGTAGATCCCGCCAACACGAAAGAGATATTTGTTAGACTAGGCACTTCACTTGAACCCCCTACTAATCAAAAAAGGCCCCTAAGTCAAGCTTTCTTTGCTTCTTTGTTAAAATGAAGGGGAAGTTCGAGGTCTGATCGGGATGAGAATAGAAAGAAGGTAGGTATGACTGAAAGGTTCAGCATGAAATGAAGTGTCAACTGATTGGGCGACAGCATGGAGCTACAGTGTTAACTGATTGAATAGAGTTGATAGGCTTAGCTGAGGGAAAGGACGGAAGAGTACGTTCGCCGATTAGGTGAAAGCTTTCATATTAGTAATATTGTGATATACTCCCAAATTAGATTTCACTAATTAGAATCTCTACGTATCCTTATTTCAGTAAAATTCTGAAAGTGAGAGTTCTTTCACTAGTAATATAGATCGATTCACAACCACTTTCTAGTCAATTCCACTAATTTATAGTGAGCCTTCCTCTTCCGTAGACTCAGCTACTTCTTGTTCCCGCCCTATCGGGGCGGTGTATACAAAGCTGTAACCTTTGACTAAGCTCTTTTCTTAGCTCGATCAGCACGAAGGTAAGGAATTCCTAGACTAGATCAAACTCTTTGTTCATTTCAGTGGCAGTCTATTTCATCTCACTGTCCTTCTTTATTTGAAAATCAAAGGGTATTCACGGTGCGCTATTGAAGAACATTCCTATAAGTGATCTCAAGGCTGACCTTTGGTTGGCTAGTAGGAAAAAGTACTATACCAAGTAGCGAGCCTACTAAGCCTAGGTGGGAAACCTTCTTTGGTTGAAACAACCTCATGGAATAATATCATCAAGCTATTCAAGCATGGAGTGCTAAAGTGACCCAAGGAATGGGAATGAGGTTCTGGAAGATACTGTTACGCAAGTTTAAGGAACGATAGATAGTAGCTTATGGCGCTAGGTCCCTAAGTCTCGCCTTATTAGTCTAGGTAACTTTCTTCGCTCACTGTAATGGTAAGGCTAATAATCAGACTTTCTGTTTCCTGGCTTCGCTCCTCCGTCCGACCAGACCGTTACTTAAAAGTCATCCCATATGAATTGGAAGAAATTTGAGATAATCCCATATATATTATATTCACTCAATCGCTGTCCCAACTATATACTATAGTATCTCTCTTTTTTCTATGAAAGCAACTAAAGGATCGAAGAGCGTAGTTAGTGTGAAAGGAACGTAGGAAGCATTGCTTATCAGAACCCCCGAGGGAAAGGTAGGAAGAGACTCATAACTTGCTATGAGGAACGGACAAGAGCAAATAAAAAAGCGAGAGGGTAGTGCGCTTAGTAAGCATCACATCCTGGGATTGAAGAAGCTCTCCCGATAGGGCAAAGGGAATAGCCAGTCTTAGCGACTTTACTAATCAGATCAGGGGCACAAACGGTAGGAAGACTGTCTTCTTTCCTTAGTCAGTGGCAAGTCTAAATAGAACCTAAACTCTTTTTCGGACTTTCCGCAGCTTCTCTTTTATGGCATTGGAAGGAACTAGTCTTTGAAATTAGCAAAGCAAGAGGCTCTAGGCACAAGGGCAGTCAGTGAGGGTGGTTGTAAATCAGCGGCAAGCCAGTCTTCTATCACTAGTCAGCTGACCTTAGGAGCGATCGATTTCATGGCCAAGCCAGTACCAAACCAAAAATCCGGACTGAGTGTCGCAACATCGGTACTTGTTTAGACTGAATTCAGTAATAGGCAGGTATAACATATACCCTTTCAACAATCTTAAAGCCACATATCCTTTAACCTCTCTAATACCTTCATTCACTTCCTTTATCTTACTTTCGAGCGAGGAAAAGGTCTAGAGGTAGCAGTACAGACAGCTATGGATAGAATCAGGGCTAGGGCTTGCAAGCCATTACCTACCGCCTATGGATCCTACTCACGACTATGGAAGGACATAGAAGGACTTACCACTCACTACTACCTTAAAGCTTTCAACTGATTGAAATTCTGTTCGACAGGGGAGTATGCCAATTTCACTTCCTGCTTGCCTTGGAACTGATGTAAAGGTGCCAGCTGGCCAGAGGAGAGTGAAGGGCAGACATAGATTCAAAATAAGCCTACTTTAATTTCCCATTTCCTATTTCGATACCTGCCACAGACTATTTTATACTGGGGCTATCAACTACTGCAACTTCCACTGGATCTCAAGCCAAGGGAATATAGGTTAAAGAGCGGCCAGAGTGACTAGGAACGTCTCTCTCTGATAGATCAAGTAGCCATCACGAGAGAAGCAGAGGGATCCGAGGCCCCACTATCGAATCAAAGAGACACGAGCTCCTCTATACGAAATGGATTTAGTAGCCGGAATCATTCCTAATCGACCGGGAGCGCTAAGGCTTTGCAGTCCGTACCGGTGTCCTTATCGGGTTCAGGTTATCTGAGGAAAATCCCTTCTCTTCATAGAAAGAAGATAGTGAAGGTGATGAGGTAGACACGCTTGTTCAAGGCTATTGTCTTCTTTGCCTTAATTCTGTTACAGTCCTTCCCTTGGGACTGCTACCTCGGGGACACTAAGACTGCAACTAAAGGCTCGGCCTCGGCTTACCTTTATTCTTATTCTGTAACTTCACTGTCCTACGGGTTAAGACTCTCGTTCGTGACCCTATTAGTGAGCCAACAAAACAAGCAAGGGCCTTAGACGAATTCTTATCGAAGAAAGCTAGGGAGAGCTTCACACCACTCTAATAGTTCGCCTTACGGCTCACCTTGGAAGTATGGCTTACCATAAAAACTTCCACTCCCCTATCAGGGTAAGCCCACCGAGACCGAGAATAGTTAGCAGGCGAGACAGGAGTTGAGTTGGGCTCTGATGATAAAGAAAAGAATTGTTTGTTATAGTTGAGCCGATAAAGTCATTGCTAGGATTGATGAATTAGCAGTCGGGCTTAGAAGCACCGAGAAATGGTAATAGTCTTTAAGTGAAGTTGAAGTAAGCGCGGAATCTTCCTGCTACGCCCTAAATAATTAGGCTTTGCCAGAAGAGGTTTTTCTTGATTCCCACTACTGCCTGCTTTCCCTTTCTTTGCTAACTCAGCTAACAAAGAAGAAGAAAAGAAAAAAAGCGTCACGGAGGCACGATTGAATCAATAGTAGTAGCAAAGGGGGAAGGAACTATAGAATAGGAAGGAGCTGGACATGAACCGTCACGGTCTTTCTGGTGAATCAGTGCTGTTTGCATTGCACTCATAGGTTCGTTCTGGGACTGATGACCTTACTCTTCTAGTCTTTTCCAGTAAGCCTTGTTGGATGACTCAGAGCTCTTGTGCTCCCTCTTTTCAATATCCCTTTGCTGTCTTCGTAACCGCAGTGAGAGTGGGAGCTCAAGCAGTTGCCGCTGCAAGACTAGCCGCTGTTGAGTAAATAGCAGCTCTTACCCTATCCGCGCTTGATGGTGAATAAGCCTTTTAATCATCTGCTGTTGAGAAAGCATCCAATTGCAATTAAAAAAAAGCATATCCCTTATCTAATTATAAGGAACTTCTTTCCGGCGAAGTGACAGCGGGGAAGGAAAGCAAGTAGAGGAATTTCTTTTTCCACTATTCTTGCGGCGGGTTCAGTCATTCTTAAAGCGGAGTCTTTGTCTACGGGAAACCTCTGCAGAATCTTCTTTAGGCTGATGACTCTTTTTCCAGGATTCCTAGTTAAAAACTAGTCCGGAGTGGGACCTTTAGCTCTGCTCTCAGAATTGGAAGTTCATACTTCGCTTCGAGACACTCAGTCTTTCCCCGATTTAGGGAACTAAGTCCTTGGGGGGGAATGCCACAGGTCTTGGCTGTCTTTCAAAAAGAAGCGAATCTGGCCCACAGTAACAGTACTAGTAAGACATGCCCAGAAGAGGATAAGATCAGAAAAGGGCAAAATGCCTCTTGAGATTGTTGAATAAGCTATTCATCAATGCTCGAGTCATATTCTAGTAGACAAACTTTCTTCTTTTGTCCACCGGGGAAAAGAATACAAAAAGATTGATAGGCCATTCATTCCTTCCCTTCTCTCTCTCCGAATCTTGCTCCCTCATTCCACTCAATTCGGCTTTCGATATTTGCGGAGTTGAAGGCTTAGGCTTAGGTCTAGGTCTTCGCACCGTCTTGGAACCTTTTTTTCTGAGCTTTTGACAGTTGAGTCTCGGACGCTAACTAAGGAGACTACTGCATCTCGCTCTTATTATACTTATAAAATAAAATAATAAGAAAGAAGACAGGTTGCCCTGTCAGTCTCGAGGTCGTCTTTCTTGTCTCACACAAGAGAAGCCTTCTTTATACAGACAGGAGTTAGATAAGCATGTAGCTTATGGCCTTATCCTATATATATCTAGATAAAAATGAACGAGGACTGTATAAAGAGGGCTTCATCCTTTCGCTTTTCAAAGTTTTGGATCCCCTCGCTCTTAACCTTTACGTGACCGCAATAGCAAGGGACAGGAGCTCCCCCTAGCTCAGTAAGCAAGTGCTACAAACCTTTGAAACTAGAGTAAAGGTACCCGAGGACATAACTAGGTTGTTAGGAAGCGAATCGGTTCTTACCTGACAGTTCCTAGAATAGGACAAAAAGGTTTTGCACGTGAATCAGAAAAGGACGAATACGATCTTGTCGCAATTGAATCCGTAACTGCAGCTATTGAGTCTGCTGTGGAAGCGCCTAGAAGAGAGCTTTCACTGACTTTTTCTTACTATGAGGATGGATTAGATATAAGTCGTCTCTTGGCCAGGGCATTAGCAGAGCAGCTTCAACTCCTCATCAGACTCCCCCTTTTTGGGGACTGGACCTAGTTACCGCTCCATGGGAACATCTATCGATTCCGCTATCGGGGCATGCGCTAAGGTAAGGCTAAGACGGTCGCAATCTTCATTTAGCTGTAATACTGACAGGTTCGTCTGCTACTACTGCAGCTATCCATTTTCTTACAATGCGGCTCTTCTTTCTATAAGAAATTCATGTTCATCCAGGCTCGTGTTACTCCAAAAAGCAAAGGTTTCTGAAGTACGCTATTCTCGGTGATGACATTGTCATCGGGGATAGGCACGTAGCAGAACTTTACGAGGAAGCCATGGAGGAGCTTCAGATGACCATATCAAAATCAAGGTCTCTGATCTCTGACCGGGGATCGTGGATGCCTAGAGTTTGCTAAGCTCTTTCTAATCAAAAAGGTCGGGTCAACATTAGTCCTGTATCAGTCCCGATGGTTAGGGCTCTGGTACATAGTCTTTCTGTTGCTCCTGTTATCCACAAGTGGTGCATACCCCCCTCTCTGAAGGAAGAAAGGAAGCTTAAGCTAAGCCTTCCAAAAACCGCTAAGGAAAAAGACTGACTTCTACCCTTGAGCAAATAAAATCTTTGGCGCATTTTCTTTTTCTTGATGAAAGTTGTTTTAATCTCTTATGTAGGAAATTTCGTATTATAGTATGTCGCTTTCCTCCTTCCAAGTCGGTCAGTCCGTCAGTGGCCATTCCCCCAGCTAGCTGGTTCGATTTCCTTTGCCTTGAGGAAGGGTCATTGTCTCACCCGATTATATTGTACAGCTCTTTAAGCTTTCAACTCATCCGATTCTGTCTTAGGATTCCGAGACTTCCAGAAACCTTAGCTAGGCCCATTTCCTTTTGGTTGAGATTAAGACTAAGTAAGGTCCGATCGAGGGCATGGGGTTCCAGTTGTATCACCAGTCCCCTTTGGTCTTTCAGTTATAGCCCCATTCTCGAGTGGCTAAAAGGGCGATTCTTGCTTGGTCTTTCACAAGGTTCCAACCACCACACCAGAAGCCGGCATCTCTTAAGGAAAAACAGCGGGAAGGCGTTCGAATACATCAATGGTTGGCCCGGCCAAAGCTTATAGATCGGTTGGTGCTGGATCTAGGGCATCGTACTCAGGGGATACGCACTCGGCTCGCTCAAGGCATTCCCTAAGCTATGTTTTGAGCGCTTGCTCAGCTGCGGAGTCAATTCAAAGATTCCCCAACTGGATTTTCACACACAATAAGCTTCTTCAAGCGAGGGCTCTCACATCTCCTGATGCTTGGGTACTAGTCCTTCGTATACTGCTTTCCCATCCAATAGCTATTTCGTGCCATATAAAGAAAAGAGAGGTTGCTTCTGGTGCCGTCCTATCTGTCGGTCCGTGGGTAGGGTAGCGTGCCTTTCTTTCGAAGGTGAAGGAGGCCAGGGTAGGTTCTCTTGTGAATCCCCTTAAAGCTGCCTGCATTCTTTCACCGAATTGGCTTCTATGGCGCGTCCCTATAATATTACTAGGGGGTTTAACCATTTCATTTACCGTATAAAGAATCGGTTCTTTGAAAAAAGGACTTCTTCTCTGAGTACAAAATAAATGGGCTCGTAGCAAGAACTAAAATACCCTCTTTGGCTGCTATTGAATCCCCTCTTCGAGAATGAGGCTCTTTCTTACCGGGGGTTACATAGTTAATGTCCGAAAAGCATTGATTTCATGGGTAAGTCCTGGTTTAGAATCCACATGGGGAAGGGAATGAGCTGGGGTGATAGGCATTCTTTGCCAGAGAAAGAGACTTTTGAAAGAAAAAGCATACATATATATAGAAGCAAGGTAGCTTGCTTACTTAGTGGATCAAAAAGCGATTGAGTGTGAAATTGAGATATAGACAGTGTTTCGTTAGGTATCTTTCATTGGAACTAGAGAAGGGTTCAAGTCAAAAGTGTGCCGTGAGGGTCTAACTATAAGTAAGCTTCACTCCTCTCCTTATCATTCGAGTTACTAACAAAACTTTCCCTATGGTCGAGCTGCTACGCTCCTCATTGACTGGAAATGATTGAGATTGTATCGCTTACTAGAGATCCTGAGAAGCTCAGAATGCAACCAACCCCTAGTGCCCCCTCTCTTTCAATATCGGTGGATCCTAGGGATCCGTTTGATTGATAGAAGGATCAGGGAGAACCCCTATCCGACCAATGGATCTTCCAACTATCATTCTCAAGGACTTGAGGCAGCCTCTATTAAAGCAGTTGCTAAATTGATATAGCGATCCCTTGAATCCAATGCATCCATGGAACCAATCGCAGATTCTGGAGCCAAAGTAAGAATAGAAAAGCTAAGCTTTCAGGCAAGGGAGGTATAGGCTACAAAAGAGAAAGTCTTTCCAGTCCTACAGCTTCTCTAGCTTGAGCAGTCAGTAGTCTTCACCTTTACAAATTTATACGCGTCAGCGAGAAAAGGTCAGCATATAGACATCATCTTGATGGAAATTCCAACGGAGATGATTAATAATCTAGCTCGGGCTTCCTTAGTTTTCTTATTTAGTTAGATGGTCAAAATAGAATCAATGGATGAACGCTTAACGCCCCCTTAGCGGCCAGCTGCTTCAGATTCATCGAATTCCCTCCCCTCCCCCTTTGCTTTGCTGAAAGCACTTCCTATAGCGAACCAGGCAAGGAACATATCGAGTAGGCTGGTACCAATTTCTCCACATCAGCAGCAACATAGGCATCTGAATCTTAAGTAGGAAATTCCTTCATCTCAGATGATGTGGGTAAGGTACAAAAATTTCTTTCAATTTCCGCGGAGACGAGTTTGAGTTTATCAGCACACCCCCCCGTAGTCGGTTCTCTCGGAAAAAGTTGGGTAGAAACTGAGCTTGTAGAAAGATCCCGTTGATTTTCGGGCTGGCCCTTGCCTATGGAAAGAATGGTGTCTCAGAAAGTTGTTGAATGCCTCAACTTCGGATGATGACTAGCGGATCAAAACACCATTGTTGGCACATTTTAACCTAATTAACTGAAGCAGATGCAGGATCCGAAGTCTTCGACTCAGGCTCAGACGAACCGAGAGTCCTGTCTATCCTTAGTCACAGCGAAAGACTTCTACTTGATAGCTATACCTCTGCCCAACAAAAAAGCACTTTTGGATCTCCAAATGCACCACCCACTATCGGATGGACTTATTGCTCAGTTTCGTGGTGAAATTCCACTTCCCTTTTTCATAGCTATTATGGAGGCCCTCACTCAATTCTAATCTCGAAATCTTTACCCGATCTGGAAATGCTTATCTTATATGGCACCATAGGTCGACGTTTCGTTTCCTATATGCGCTTTCGTTCCATCCGACTTCAAGAACTTGTAGGGGGCCACCCACCCTTTCCCCTTTACCCTCTCACTCCTGCTGGAATGAAAGGCCACATCTAACTTTGCCCAAACCACTGGAATACGAATGAGATCTCTAATTAAACCATATAATAGTACATGGCTTTTCTTCTCGAACCCACCTCCTCCAAATAAATTGCACCTACATAAATTGCTGAAGTAAAAAAACAACTTGTTGAAATTCGGGGGACCCAATTCCGAAAGATTTCGATATATAGGAAGAAGGTGTGAACATGACCTTGAATTGTTATGAACGTAGATGCCAATTTGTGAAAAGGTGAGTCCAGGCGGAAGAGAAAAGTGATCACCATAAAAACGAAGTACAAATTCGTGAATTCTTCTTTCAATCTGCGATTGGGCCGTATCAAAACAAATGTCCCAAAGCCGATTTTCCATTTCCATGTCGGTCATCCCCTCGTGCGAAATGCCCGATACGTTATAAGAACGATGAGCGGACTAGCCGCAACGCCAATTATATGAATGAGCTGAGAAGTGATTTCGGTAAGAACAGATGATAGTAATTCGGTCATGGATCTTGTTTCCAGGGTGGCCATTCTTGTTCCCTCTTCTTTTTACCCGGGGGGCCGCCTTGCGCAGCGGAGAGAATTGTTGAAAGTCACTCTCTCCAACCTTTTCTATCTATCCGGCGAGAGAAAGTCAATATGATATTTGCGTTGGCGAAACTAAGCACTTTTTTTTTTCTTTATCATTCGGAAGGCTCAGTCCCACACTCTGACTTCAATGATGGGAACAACCTCCGCACTCCGGCGCTCCAATGAACAACAGTTCTCCGCCTTACTTTCTTTTTTATAGTGGTCGATCCCTCGGGAGTTACATTCGTAACTTAATGTTATGTTCACGCGGTGATATTATATCTTTCCAAGAGTACTACCCTGTACGTAGTCTATGTCTGGGGAGCATACTTGACAGGAGATAGACACAGGCGGTAGAGAGGTCCCCCACTTCGATTCCCGCCCCGTTAGCATCTCCGATCCGAGATAAGGGATTAGTCCGTTAGGTCTTTTCGGTCCGGAGCCGGCCGGTAATGGACCTACTTACCTTGCTTGTGGACCAGCTGCAGAGCTAACCCTTGTTCTATTGGTTTGGCGGTTGCTACCAAGACGATTTCTTTATGCCCATCAAAGGACCTCGAGATGCTAATCCACGAAAAACGATACGAGAAATTCGAAAGAACTCATATACGGAACGAGGGCGACCCGTGGAAATACATCGGTTTCTTACTCGTGCAAAGGAACTATTTCTTGGCAACTTGGACAACTTATAACGAAGTTTGTCCCGCATATCACTAGGAAGATCGGAATCTTTACAAAAGGCTTTATAAAGCTTTCGTCTCAATTCATATTTAGCCGCGAGCAATCTACGTTTGTGATCTCGTATATTTCGCTTCTCCGACATCTCTTACTGGGTTTCCCCCTCATCTTTTTGCAAAAAGCCGCTCCACGGTGGTAAAGTCTCATCTTGTGTGTTGGCCGAAGTGACAATAGTCACATTGAACCCTCGAATATGTTCGAAGATCTCGAAATGATCTTCCAGTTCCGGGGAGAATTCGCAAAACTCCGTTTCCATCGAGAATTGAATGGAGTTTTCCCGTATTTTGACCGGAGAATCTAACAGAGACATTACTGTCGAGATTCTGACCGAAAAATTAGACATTCCATGCCCTCGGAGAGTGCTTTGTCGTGCTAGGTCACTGACATATCCTTTGTCTTTATTTGCCCCCAAGAATGGATTGGATCGAAACGACTTTCCTGTCGAACCCCTTTGTGTCTGTATGAATTTCTGACCGCGCGGAATCTCCATAGCCAATTTTCCATTTTTGATTATGAAAGAATAGGGTGCCTTTGGTACTACTCTTATTTCAAACGATCCAGGAACTTCCATAACGTTGGCGTGATTCGGTTTGAGCAACGGATCCTGACGTGATACATCTTCGTAATGAAAATAGAGTGGAAACATGAGTTGGCTTTTACATAAAGTATCTATAGAATGAGCACTGTTAACTATCCGCTTCAAAAAGATAGTTGGTTGAATGAAAGAAAAAAACGAAGAATATCTAATCTAAAAAGAGATGAGAGTTCCGGACGGCTCGGATCACACGCTGATAGGGAACGCTTTGCCTTGTACCAAAATTGGCAATTTGGGTAAGATAACCCGCGTAAGCGTCCTCACTAAGGGCACGTCCAGTCGGGTAGAAAATCAAGCCCCGGATCTTCTGTCTTTTTTCAAAGACAACTTGAGGGGAATACCCGTCCGCCACAAGTGCGGCCTCTATGTGCCTTTTGATTGCCAGTTGACTCCGGACGAAGGAGTCGAGGATTCGCTCGTTATAAGCTATCCCCCACCAATTTGCCCTCAATCGACCAGCGAGCTCTGCTCGCCGGGTGTTCTCATCGAGCAGCGGAGGCTCCAGTTCGGGAATCACAGGTTCCCGATTCACGCTAGCTTCGCTGGATTCGCCCGAAGATGGCATCGGTTCCAACAAGACACGTTCCTCGAAACTTCTCAAGCCCGAGGTCGATGCGCCTGAAGGCACGTTGGAGGGTTGCTCCGCTGCAGGATTGGCAGCAGGTTGACCTCCTGCGGGATCCTGCATGTGCAAAGTAGACCCCCCCAGGCCCGAAACCAGACAAAGAAGAAGAATGAGGGGAACCTCCCCCCCAAGAAGCCGACTAAAGAGGAAGCGGAACGATCTCAAAAGGAGCATGGATTTCAGTTTGACCCAAATAAGACTCAAATCAAAGCCGAGTACAAGAGACAAGAAATAGCATACGGTGAATACGGAAAAAAGGAATAAGACAACGATCGAAATTCTGACCAAAAAATTAGACATTCGCGACCATTTCCGTTCAACAAAACTTAGAAAGATGTTTTTCCTCTTTCGAGGAGAATTTCTTTTTGGTGTAGTCATAGGTTCCATTTTTCAAAAATCCTGGGACGGCATGTTGTCCTCTCTTATGTTATTTTATTCAAAGGCCCTCGGGGGTGTTGCGTTTCTTCTTTATCGATGGTGATCGGTCATGGTATCCATAGCGTTGCTTCTTTTTCGGCAAAATCCGTCTTTCGTTTTGCTTCTCCATTTCTAAGCAAGCGTCGAGCCTGATCGACTCGACTCTTTTCCCAGTGTTTCGTTTCTATTTGATCTCGGATTTGTCCTTATCCCACTCGCGGAACACTAACTATATCAAATCATTTACCACCAACTCTCCGCAAGATTGCCCGCCTCTTTTCCGCAAAGACGAAAGAGAAAGAAGAAAGCAGGAACTAAGACAGCAGCTTCAACCCTCTCCTTATCAGTCGAGCAACTACGTCCTATCTTGCTTTATCTCAATCTCCTGCGCGTATAGTAAGCTCTTCAAACCTTTCATACCTATCCCAGGAACTGAACAGCAGGACTAAAGGGCTTTACCTAAGCTTTTGAATAGAACTCAGTAAATAAAGAATTCCCTCTTCTCTAAAGCAAGCAAGGTAGGAAGGAAGACGCTCTCCCTAAACCATGATATGAGGTCTAGAAAAGAAAGGCCTTAGTTGGCTATATAGATCAATTCTCTTCCAGCGCTTACGCTTGTTCGGAAAAGAGGCTGTAGCCCGAGATTTTCTTACTGAAGGTATTCTTTGTAGTAAACTAGATCCCAGCAGACACAAGACCTTAGAAAACGGGATTGTATTGAGCTATAGGCACGTTCGGAGATGCTCGAGCGAAGCGAGAGGAAGTGAAACGAGCAATAGCGAGAGGATTGATGAAAGAAGCTTTGGTACGGAGTGAACGAGTCAAGGTTCCTGACTCAATGCCAGGTTCGGTACGCTTTCTTACAAGGGGCGTCGGATCCCGGTAGTGCGCTTAGGGTAGTAGGCCCAGAAGAATGTCGTAGCCATCCTGCCCCAATCGGCCACGGAGCGGGGAGGAAAGAAAGAAGCTTTAGGGTACGGTAGCTCGAGACCGGGATGGAAAGCAGAATAAGAACTTGAATGAGATTGACTCTGTATCTTTTCCCTGTCTTCTTTAGAAGCGAAGGTAGTTTACTTGCTTGCTTGTTAGAGTAAGGAGAAAGAACCAGATTCTCTGTTTCGGTGGGTGATTCCACGGCTGACTCCTATTCCGGATATATGCTTTCAGTTCCGCTCGCTGCATCCCTAACTTGAGTTAGTGAACGTGAACGGCAACAGCTTTAAGGAAAGCTAGAACATTCGTCATTGACTTGACATCTAGTGATGTGTAGGAGAAAATGCCTGATTTTCGACCATAGCGATCAGAGTTCATCAGAGTAGCGGGCGATGGCCGCCAGTTCCTACGCAACTACTACATCGAAGAAAGGTGTGAAACTTCTTACTATATAGAGTAAGGAAGCAATTCCCCTTGCGTTGAGGATAGATCCGCTCTTACGCTTGCTTTCGCAGACCTACTTGCTTGCTAAAAAGAGAAGCGGGATAAGTAGGACAGGGAGATGTAGGGCACCGTCTACTGATAGAGTTGCTTGAGCTCTTGGAGCTAGTACGAGCATCTTCCTCTTGTTCTTTTTTCCCTTCGATTCTTTAACGCTTCTTGAAGGCTTCTATGAGGTGTCATTAAGCTCTTATTTTTTTCTTTCTATATGTCATATGCTTTCCTTCTGAATGAGAAGCTCCTTTTGAACAACAAGAAGATACTAGCGAGATGGTCTTACCTTCGCGCTCACTTGGCAGACTGTCTCCTTAGAGATAGCTTCATACTCGACCTGGAAGAGGGAGCATGAATTCAATCCATCCTGGGGCGACAAAAGCTTTCTTCTGCACTATCTCTTTTCTCACGAATTGGATTCGAACCAATCAAGCTACTTTTAGTAGTCGTGAGGGGTTTGGAACCCTACTTCCCAGGTAGAGTGGAATGGCTAGGCTCCCCTCCCACCTTTCGGTGATATATTTTGCCTTAGCACTTTAGGCCTCATTGAAGTCAAATCTTTCCATTCTTCGGTACTCGGACAAAGCCTAATACGATTATGAGGGGAGCCCTCCACATAAATGGGGCGGGGAAGGAGAAGTGGGCAAGTGGGTCGGATTCGCTTTCTATAGAACCGCCTGTGCAAGAGCAACAGCGTCAAGCTTGGCATGATAGGCAGTTACGTCAGAAACCTATTTTCAAAGGCTACCGGATTTGGGGTTAGCTACACGGAGCATCTCTTTCTTACCCTTCGGGTGGTAACAGGGAAGCTCTCTAATAGATCACTTAAGAGAAAGGAAATGAACTACAGCAAAGGACTTCAACTTAAGAAGACGGATAACCATTTTCAGGAATCAGAGCATAATTCACCCAGCAGCTCTGTTCTCAGTAGGAGAGGAGAAGACTCGCAACCAGATACGTTCGTTCGGTCATTTAGCACGAACTTCACTGCCCTAGCGGTAAAAGAAAAGGCCCTTACCCTCGATCCTTAGCCCGGAATAACAGCAGGGAAGAGATTATTGAAAAGAGAGTACGCCTCACGACCTTCATGACTCCCTTGCCTAATTCAGAGATTCAACCTGTCAAGGAGTCAGAACTCGACTCACTACATACATTATAAGAGAAAGATGAAAAGAATGGACTCACGAATCCCTCGCCTGCGGAAACAAACAACCAATAAAGAGGATAAAGAACCGGATATCTATTAACTACAAAAAACCTACCTCATTACGGGGTTTGATGAACTTGTACTTCAACTAGAGTAGAGGATTCAAGCACTGGAAGAAGACTCACCCCTTTTCTCTATGATCCTGACCAACTATCCTAGCCATAGTGATTTTCACCCGGATGATAAAACAAGTAAACCAGACCTTACACGAGTGCTACGAATCGTGGAAGAACGAGCCTCACTGCACTAAGTCGCGAAGCCTGACGTTCGGGACGAACTGAACTCTTTTTCTTGACTTTTGAAAAGATGATCTTTCTCATAGAGAGATTGTCGAGAACGCTTCTGGGCCATAGTGACATATTTGAATCTAAGGTTCCAATTCAGCACAGGAAGGCGGCAATAGAGAGATCGAGGTAAGTGCGAGTTGCAGGCCAACCCACCCTGGGGGACCGTCCTAGGGACAGGATCCCAGGTACCCAGATACTAGTATGGTATGGACAACCTCACTCCAGTAGCTGTCGTAGTTGAGGACATAGCTACGAGAGAAGAGCAAGAGGACCTTGCCAATGTCTTGACCTTCATCAAGCTGAGGCGCAAGTCAAATCCGAATAAGCTGTGAATTGGCTTTCTCTCTTGATCTACGATATTGGACTATCGGGAGTTTGACACAGCCTTTAGAGGGGCATGACAGCAGATAGGGACTACCCGCATGGATGAGTTATAACATTATTCACCCGAATCCCCGCAATCCAGTCAGCCAGGTCGGGGTCATTTCCTACCTAGCCGAGTCAGGGAAAGGGCAATCCTAAGCCCATTATCTCCTCATCTTACTAAGTTTAGGGTTCGTCCCTTAGCTGTTTCTTGTTTCCTCCTTTTCCTTGCTAGTGTGGTGACCATTATTGCGTATTTCGGTTTCGTTTGGCTTGGGTTAAATGATATCATGGTAGACGGTCTTTTAGATCAAAAGTGCGTTCTTAACGAGAGGAATCAATGCAGGGAAGGGAGAATGACTAGGGCCCTTTGCTTTCTTGCCCTCACTTCAACTCCTGCACATGTGCTTAGTCAGTCATTTTGATGATGGTAGAAGGCTTTCTCACACATGCTTTGAGACGCGTGGGCCGATCGTGAAATTCGCACAATGTCGATGGTGAAAGAAGGGATCGCTCTTTTCCAGGACCCGTCCTTGACGGTAGTTTTGGTTCCGAAATGGATGGTGAAGGCGCAAGACGTACCGGAATTTCCAATCCCTGCCTTTGCCTGGGCTTATCGGGCTAAGCGCTTGTGTACCGAGGCTAGTTGCATGGCAGATAGAGGATGAGCAGTACATTCCACTTTTTAGGGAGGAGCTGAAAGACTAGAGGTTTGATTACAAGACGAGGATAAAGGTATAAAAGCTTCAAGCAGCCTTAGCGTCGTGGAAGAATCTTCATCTGGCCAAGCATAAGCGCACCATGGGGCAAATGAATGTTGACTACTGTAAATTGAGGGAGCAGAGATTCATGGAGGCCCTAGTCAGGCAAGTGGGGAATCAGAAGAGCGGTGGCACTGGAACCTCGGGAGACTATGTGGTCGTTGTTGAAGAGGCTTCATTAGATGAATGTTTGGCCCTCAGGGAAGAGAACCGGAAGGCTTTTTTTAAACCAACAAAACATCACTCTAGCTTACAGTCACCAAGGCATAGAGGAAAGGCATACAGTCGAGAAAGAAAGCCAAGACAGACATCCAGGAAGGAAAGGTAATTGTTTACAGACAGACCGGAGAGATATATTGGTTTAATCAAAGACCGCTAAGAGTAAGAGCTAATTCTTGGATTAACTGTGCAGCAGATTCACTCGCAGCTCTTCTTAGTTCGAGTCGGTGCCGGTAGCTGTAAACTCTTCTTTTCTTGTTCACTCCACCATCTGTGGAATGCTTTTAAAAAGGATCATTTGGGAAGGAAAGAAAATGCCTATAATACCCTTCGGGGATGTCAGTCATGCCATTCCAGGAGACAGCAAGCGGGCTGGGACCGAAGCTCGCTATGCCGCTTTTTCCCCCTTCGCTCCACTCATTTTAGCATTTCTAATCAGACCTGTGGGAACGACATAGATCAAAGGGTCGTTCATTAGCCCTACTAGTAAAGCACAGGAAAAAGAGAAGACGGTGCTAGTCTTTGAGGGATTGATTTCTACCTTGCTTTTAGTTGTAAGGCTAGCTTTTACTTATGGGGCGCTTAGGCTTAGCTCATCAAACAAGTGCGCCAAAAGTGGGAGGTGGTATCGTATTATCAATAGGAGCACGCCTGCTTTTAGCTCGTAGTTTAGCTCTTGCTTTGCCCCTTATGTCTTCAGCAGCTTGGATGAGAGAGGACTCAGAGCAGAGACATGCACCCCATCTATGTCAGCAACATCAAAGGGGGCTAGACCGGCCATCCTCTTGTACGATAGGAATTGTTCACCGCCATTAAGAAATGAAAGAAAGTAGCAAGACGTCCAATAAGCACTTCTTCTTTGCCTCGGGGTGTAGAGCCCATAACAACATAAGTTGAGGAGCGAAAGAGACTCTTCTTCAAGAAAGCCATTACATAGGCTTAGATGAGGATCGAGACGGAGAGCTGATGAAGTTCCTCCTGGATGAGCAATCAATGAATGAATTCCATGGTACTCTCTGGATGGGCTCCTTCTCAACCCTGAGATTTCTCATTCTAATTGGACCGGGAATATCATCTAAGAATCAAAGTCAAGTGAAAACAGGTCTATAAGATAAGGAGCGCACCACTCTTAGGAGTGAGCTTTACCTCTTTTCAGGTTTGGATTGGGATTGATTGGAGCTCTGTTCTCTATATTTGCTAAAAAGAAAGAAAGGGCTAAGACCAATAGAAGGACGTCTCTATCTACTAGGTGCACTTAAATTCTTATGGTTCTACGTCCTTTCCTCCACGTGGACTGGTAAACCCACGGGAGCTATAGAAAGTCTGAACCTCTATACTTGCCACCTTACAATATATACTGACAGTAGGGTACCATGAAACCATTAGAGCTTTGCTCCGATAGTCCATAGTAACCCTCAAACACCATCCCTTTACAAAAGAGACAGATCTTTCAGGGTTTTATCCCCGAATAGATAGAGAGCCATCTTCGCCTTCAAAATAGAGGGGTAGATAGGGTTTCCCCTAACCAACCCAGTACTCTGAAGGTGGCTCCCCCGACCTGACAAGGCTTACCTATGATTACCTTAAACCTACTCGATCTAAATGACGTTGTAGGGTTAAGGAGAGCCCGAACCCGGTGACCTGTAATAACTGAAAAGAAGGGAAAAGCCCTTAATTTCCAGTCAAACACAAGTCAACAGTGGGCTTACAGTTCCATCAGGCATAAAGAGAATATTAGAAAGAAGTTACAAAACTTAGTTTCAATACCTCCCAGCAAATTCCAAAATTCAATTACATGAAATATCTAGTTTCAGTAATGAAGTTTGAAATTTAGCTCAGCCAAAATGGAAATGTACTCACGGGCAACCTCCTCTCAGGTGATTATTCACCGAAGAGGGTATAATCTCGGAAAGAGGCAGTACGATCTGGTCATGTTCTCCAAACTGCCAACCATAAATAAATGGTATGACAGAGCGGGTAGTGACCAAGGCACATGGTAACCGAGAGGCTAATCCGTGACAATAGGCTACCTAAATCACCTCTGAATAAAGTTTGTTTACCAGAGGAGGTTTAGGACCAAGGAGTTGTTAACCCTAATAATGTTATTATATAACTACAAATATAAATTTGAAGAAAGTATAATAACATTCTAGGACCAACGGTCAACTGTAGGTTTAAGGTCCAAGAGGTAAGTAATTACCCACTGAACATTAAACATACAGTGGACACTCCTGACTGAAGACCATTCACCACAAGGATGAAGGGTTTTCACAGCCTAGTCATGGACAGAACCGAGAAACCTTTGCTATATGCTTCCGCATACGACAGAGATTTCCCGCCTACCACTGCCCTCAATCACTTGACTCCACCGGCCTGCCACCATTTTAACACCTTAGTTAAATATCTAAGGTTAATACTGATTTAAGTAAGAAATATCCCAACAGAGTAACTGGATCTCCACTGGTAACCATGGACTTTAACATCCGGGGATACCAACAGATTCCAGCAGAAATAAACCCTCTCGGTACCTTGCAAAATGCTTGGTAACGGGGAGAACAAAGCTATTACATACTTAGAATAATTCTAAATATGGAATGGCAGTTCCCCTCGGATGGTCAATTCATCACTTGGGTTACTAACCTAGTATGAAAGACCAAACCCGAGATTGGGGGTTCATTTCCAGGTCGGCTCCCAGGTACTTCCTTTTAACCAGAGGAGTACCTGAGATGTCTGGTTGATAGACCGGTTAGAGAGAGGGATGAGACTTTAATCTCACACCAATCTTTAAGACTAAACCAATATCTGGTTGTAGTATTACAATAGATGAGAATGTTGGCCCGGGTTTTCCCCTCCACCCAAACAATAATCAACCACTATAACACACAGCCATGATAGGTGAAGTCAAACCAGGCTATCACCCATACCAGTCTAACCTCCTTAGATGTTATCTAAGGGTAGGAGAATGACACGGGGAATACCAGACCGGGTCAAGGATACGGATACAAGGATGGAAGTTGGCTCTTGAGTCGCAGCACTCAGATTAACAAAGAGTGCCAACGGTACACTGCTTTATATAAAGGGCAGTAAACAAAAGCCAAAACAACCCTTGTAACTGTATCACAAAACGCACGAAGTTACAGCCGCAAGGCAGACTTCCCATACTCTATCTACTAAATTCTTACGGAATGATGAAACCTATTCTAGAGCAATCCCTTTCTCCGTACCAAGGTAAGGTGCTATTGTAGTCTACCTATAGATCTTCGCTTCCTCTCTCTATCGATCGAGTGACTTTCACTTCCTTTCCGACGGGGAATCGCTCATCCCTTGCTTGGTTCTGGTCAGTCCGCTACCGAGCTTTCACTTTCAAATCAATCAACCCCGTGCTTTAGATCAGCTAATTGGGAATCTGAATCTGGATCTTCCCCATAAATTGGGATAGGCCACTCATCTTGAATATCTCACTTGGTCTGGCCTGACTGATGAAAGATCTCGTTTTTATGACCATCTTTCTTAAGCCAAAAGAGGAGCTCTCATAGGGATCGTATTGTGGTGAAAAGGTTTCACACAAACCTATGGCATCGATTCTTTCGAGACATTTGCTCCTGTGGCAAAACGAAATTCCATACGAGTCATTCTGTAAGTTGCAGCTAACAGATCTTGGCCACTGCAGCAGCTTGATCTTGACTAGCTTGGGCTTCCTGCCTCTCTTCCATGGCATTCAAGGACCCAAGCTTGGGGCATTCCCTCATGGCATGTGGCCCCTTGCATATTTATTTAGCACCCACCTCTGGGCACATATGCTTTCTTCTTCTCCTCGTAGTCCGGCCTACCATCGATCGTTTGGCTTTCCATCACCACCCTTGGCAATGGCTTTTCCCCCCTGTCCTTGATGGATGTTTTGGATGTGATCTTGTTCAGGCCAGAAGAGTTCAGAGTCTAATCGCAGAGAACTCATACCGTCCCTTGAGCCTATAGATAGAAGGTAGGCCTAGACTTTAAGGTGAATACGTCTTTCTGTGATCTTACGGTAGCGAGTTTCGGTAAGTTCAGTAAGTGAAGTGACGAGCGAAGGTGTACAAAGTCTATGACTCACACGCTTAGGCGGGTTACGGGACTTTGTGATTCTTTCGGACAAGATTGCCTAGATTGATCAGATTCTCTTCCTATCTATTCATAAGACAAGATCAATCAAGGAATCCAGCGGCAGGGTACTTTATTCCGATATCTCCCCCCGAGGGTGAGGTAGACTTCCCTATCCTTAAGGATAAAATCAGATCTCTTGCTTTGCCCACAAGCCCTACTAGCGTAGCAAGTCTGGTCGCAGGTGTGTTGTTCGTTCTAGCGATAGGCTCCAAGCGCGATTCTTATTCTAAATTAGGTTTTCTGTTCTGGAATGAATCTGTTCTAAAGAAAGACCTGCCTATAATATAAGAGGGGCTGGTTCACGGTAATGGGTAATGAATGGTGGTATCGGTCGGGGCAAGCACAGCACTCGTTCCCGCAGCCCTTGTTGCAGCTGATAGACTCAAAAGTAAGGGCACGAAAAGCTGTCTTAAACAAAAAACCTTCTCGCGGGAAGCTTCGATGGGACAATAGCTCTGAAAGTGCTTTTGCCAGCGTAGATGAATCTTATATCGGGTATGATTTCGATCCGGATCTAATGTCTGATTGCGAACATTCTTGAGGTCAGTCTTTTCGGATTACGGGTGACAGGCGAATGCCAAAGTCCGAAAGGTATGAGCAGTTTCCACTCTGCTCGTACTGAATACGGGTAATTCCCCGCCACTTGCCCAACATTTTCATAGAGGGACAGCCAGCGGTGAGGCCATTGGACCAATAAACAATAGGCGCAAGTAGCTTGAAATCGTTTTCCTGAGAATCGAATCCATCGAGAAGGAAGCCGCCCCTCACTAAGAACTATCCGGGCCAGAAATAAATAAAATAAGTGGAAGAAAGGGCGACCAGCTCGACATCGACATTCAAGGATTGAAATTCTTTTTCTTCAAAGACAAGACCCGGCCAGTATCCCGTGGGTAACCCTCGTTCTTCGTGGCGATCAGTCTCAAGTCATAGCTTTTGGATAGCAAGATTCTCTTAGTTAAGTCCTCTGGCTGCGCGATCGAAGGATCTATCTCCATCATGTCTTTCCGTAAAGCTCCGAAGACTGGGGGTAGCAAGTCCATTTCGCTAAGAAGCTTCTTCAAAGGGAGGCTCCTTTGGCTCTTAAGCTCGCAAGCCGGATTTCACTTCATAGACGCGATCTATCTTTCCTTCGTCACCAAATTACTAATAAAATTACCCCGACACTTGAAGATTTGCCCAAACTTAGGTGCAAAGAAAAATAGGAGGGATTTTCTCATTCTAAGTATGGTCTTCAACCACCTAGTTCACTCCCTCAAGGTTCAGCCTATCTTTAAAGTCTCGTGGAGCTGGAGTCCGGTATAGGCAAAAAAAGAGTAGCTTTCGGGTTCACAACGGACAAGGAGGAAAATAAAGCAATCGCCCTCCCTTTTTGAAACTTAGGTTCGGCTGGCCTTTCACTTGGCCCAGGCCAGTACACATCTCTTCTGGGCGCTAGCCGGTTCGCTTCTCTTTTAGCAATTCAAGGCAGTACCAGGTGCATTCACTTAAAGCTTAAAGATAGCCTTTTCTTTCGAAGTGGGCATTTCGTGAGGGTGGAATCAGACCAGTAAGCCATTTGAAGCCACTGTCCTCTCTTATATTAATGGGAGTTATGCTGTACTATTTCTTTATTGATGGTTACTCGCTTCCTCCTATACCACTGTGTCCTACTGGTCCGTCATGCAGAAAGCTTCTGACTACTCCTGGACGGTAAAAAAGACCTCCTGGTGATCTGGGCAGTCAGCTCTACTCTTGCATTGCGCAAAAGACTCCCAAACTTGCTTGCTTACCTGGATTTTGACTACTTACTGGACTGGCTTGGAAAGCAGTTTCAATAGCCTTTTGTTTGAACTGGCACGAAACCTGGCTATAGTGAGTGGCTTCTTGGACTACGATACCACCAAGCAAATTCAACTTCCTTCCTGTCCCTGATGTGATGTCTTCTCCCTCAGAGCTTTCATTCGAGGTTCCCTTGCGAAGACTTTATTCGCCTTTGGTCAGATTATGCTAGTCTACAGGAGCTCTTAGCCTTCAAGCTTTTGGTCTTCTTTCCCGAGCGAGGGCTTTCTTCAAAGGAACCTTTTTTAGAGTATGTGAATAAAAGAGTTCAAACCAATCCATTCCGCGGCGAACAAAACTCAAGATAACAATACGATTTAGTCCGCCGTGGGCCTATGAGCTTCTGGGCTATGCCGTGCTTAACCTCAGTGGAACATTAGACCTTTACGGCTTAAAGAAATGAGGAAAACAAGGACCTGCTACGGATTCTCCTTCTTCAGATACTCAGATACCTTAGATCAACCAATCAGGAGCTCAGGAAAGACTCAATCAACTTGAAAATAGGAACTCGTAACATCTCCTATTAAGTTAAGTTAAGGGATTTCCTGCCCAGCTTCAACTCCAGAAGCAGCACTAAGAGCTAGAAGGAACCTATAAGCGAGAAGAGGAGGAGAGTCTATAAAAGCAGCTGGCGATAAAGCCGATACTGTCCTACGTTCGCGAAGAGAAGAGATTTGCCCGGCAAGCGAATCGTAGAAAAAGCACTTCCCTAATTCTTGACGTGAGAAAGGAATAGAGTCTGGTATGTAGAGGTGAGTGGGGTGTCTTCCATAGAGGAGGAATGCTCCACCGATAGGGTACGAGTGTAATACTTGGAGCGAGAGAGTTAGAGGGAGTTGGCTGGTTCGATAGGACCTGTAGGGGTTGTCCAATCACTAATAGGTCTCTAAAGAGAGCCCCATCATTCTGTCTAGAGGAAATTGCTTCGGTCGATCCGTTTAGCTACCATAATTATCTTTTACAGACTAAAGAGGTACGAAGTTACTCGTACGAAGTCACTCATATTGCTATATGAGGAGTGAAAACGAGAGGGACAACAAAATCTTGACTAGCATATCCGCCTCTCACTTCGCTCCTCTCCTGTAACTCGAGCGGCTTAACGCTCGAGTGAGTACGCACCTGTAGCTTCGCAACAGATCAATATGAATGAGGATTCCTAGTTCCTGTTGAGAATCTTGGATCATGGCCTAAACCTCTCTTTGCTTGTTGATGAAGAAATCTATCAAGAAGGATGAATAGGACTAGCCTTTATTGGCTTTCTTTTCTTT